GGGCGAACGACGGGGATTGAACCCGCGCGTGGTGGATTCACAATCCACTGCCTTTGGACCACTTGGCTACGTCCGCCCCAAACCAATAGACAGTCTCTGTCTACAGTCATTACTTCCAAGAATGAAAGTTTCTAAGTCCCCAAAAAAAACTAAAAACTAACTAATAATATTAGTTGATCAGTTAAGCTGACAAGTTCTGACCGGACATCAAAGTTTTGCAAGATCGATAACCTTCTTGCAACTCTCGAACAAGTGAGTCGTATTGCTTTATTTATTGAAAGCAATAGGCATGAATCGAATAATAAGAGAATCAGATTGGGTACCTAATATAAGATAATATATATATATATATATTATATATAAATAGTATAAACTTTATTTGCTTTATCTAGCATCCATGGCTGAATGGTCAAAGCACCCAACTCATAATTGGGAAGTCGCGGGTTCAATTCCTGCTGGATGCATAATAAGCATTTATTATGCTCTGTTTGCAATAAATGTTTAGACGTAAAAAACAGTACCAAGCCTTTCAAAAAGGTTTGGTACTGTTTTTATTTTCCAGGATTTAAATACGCTAACAATCCATCGGATTGATTAATTAGCCGTCTATAGAATTAGCTTCAACAGCAGCTAGATCCAGAGGGAAGTTGTGAGCGTTACGTTCGTGCATAACTTCCATACCAAGGTTAGCACGATTAATGATATCGGCCCAAGTGTTAATTACACGACCTTGACTATCAACAACAGATTGGTTGAAATTGAATCCATTTAAGTTGAATGCCATAGTGCTGATGCCTAGAGCAGTAAACCAGATACCTACTACTGGCCAAGCAGCTAAAAAGAAATGTAGAGAACGGGAGTTGTTGAAACTAGCATATTGGAAGATCAATCGGCCGAAATAACCGTGAGCAGCTACAATATTGTAAGTTTCTTCTTCTTGACCAAATTTGTAACCTGCATTAGCGGACTCATTTTCGGTGGTTTCCCTGATCAAACTCGAAGTTACCAAGGAACCATGCATAGCACTAAATAGAGAGCCGCCGAATACGCCAGCTACACCTAACATGTGAAATGGATGCATAAGAATATTGTGTTCAGCCTGGAACACGATCATGAAATTGAAAGTACCAGAGATTCCTAGAGGCATACCGTCAGAAAAGCTTCCTTGACCGATAGGGTAGATCAAGAAAACAGCAGTAGCAGCTGCAACAGGGGCTGAGTATGCAACAGCAATCCAAGGACGCATACCTAGACGGAAGCTAAGCTCCCACTCACGACCCATGTAGCAAGCTACACCAAGTAGGAAGTGTAGAACGATTAGCTCATAGGGACCGCCGTTATATAACCATTCATCAACAGAAGCTGCTTCCCAGATGGGATAGAAATGCAGACCAATGGCTGCAGAGGTAGGAATAATAGCACCGGAGATAATATTGTTTCCATAAAGAAGAGAACCGGAAACAGGCTCACGAATACCATCAATATCTACTGGAGGAGCTGCAATGAAAGCAATAATGAATACAGAGGTTGCAGTCAATAGGGTAGGAATCATCAAGACACCAAACCAGCCAATATAAAGACGGTTTTCGGTGCTAGTGATCCAATCGCAAAAACGATTCCATAGGCTTGCGCTTTCGCGTCTTTCTAGAATTGCGGTCATGGTTAGAACTTGGTTTATTTAATCATTAGAAGCTCCCAAGCATATACGCTTGTTGTTAAACAGTATAACATGATTCATATCTGTATGTCAACCAATATTTTTAATTTATTTATGAATCAAATAAGATTATCTATAATATAGTAGAGTCTATAGAACCCTATTGATCTGGGTTGCCCGGGACTTGAACCCGGAACTCGTCGGATGGAGTGGATTATCTACTCCTTATCATTTATTTAAATGAGTAAGAAATCTCTCCCCAAACCGTGCTTGCAATTTTCATTGCACACGGCTTTCTCAATATATTAATTTATAAATCATTTGGATTACCGGGTGTAAAAAGCCCATAGTGAGTTAATTGATCTAATAAGCATTTCATTGGTCAAATCATTTTTCTATTTGTTTATTATGTATCTTTTGCCAGTAATTAACCAGGAGATTTATCTGGATAATATCTGAATTCCAATTTCGTTCTCTCTGTGAACAAGTCTTTGAAAAGGACGAATAAATGAATTCTCGTTCCTTTGAGAACGATTTTGTGAAGAGTTCCGAACCTGATTCTTCCCGAACTACACGTATCGTACTTTTATGTTTACAAGCTAAAGTTTTAGCACATGGAAGTAGAAGTATATACTTTATATAATATAAACCATCTTTATTAATGGATCCACTGTAGTAATGAAAAATATTTCTACACATTCGATCGAATCGATCGAGGATATCATCATCTGATAGATTGGTCCAGGACAATCTACTAATTGGCTGCCCTGAGATGTCACAGAACCTTTCTTTAGTCAAATATAAAAGAATGGATCTAATCGGAGCTATTGGATTAAATTCATTGGCAATGATATCGCTAATCAATAAATCATCTAGCATTTTGGTCCTAACCACGAGAGTTTTCATTTTAAAACTCAGAAAATGACCTAAAAAATAAAAAGAAATCTTGGATAGTTCCAGAATACATACCCTATACGGTTGAGACCAAAGATGGAAATAATATTGCCAAAAATTAAACAGATGATATCTACATCTTTTCACTTGAAGGTGAGTACCTTTTAGAGCTATAAGGGATCTTTCTCCATATCTAACATAGTATATGAAAGGATACTTCAACAACCAGATCCTTTTCGTTGAAATTTTGACCGGAAATATGACAATATGTTTGATCTTTTTATCAAAATGAGTTCGATCGGGAAAAGATCCATACAACAATGATCGTGAATGATAAAATTGTTTCAGAAGCGAAACTAAAAAGGATTCACATTCATATACATAAGAATTCCACAGGAACAGGGAGAACCTCCTATTCTCCCTCGGTGGAACCAGAGCTTTCTGCAAATTTTCTGCACTAAAACTATTTCTCCATTCGTGTAGAATGGATCGTAATAGATGCAAAGAAGGAGCATCTCGGATCCAGCGACGAAAAGTCCGAACCAAAATTTCCGGATGAATCGAGTAGGGTACTCGTATATCTGATACATAATTGGAATATGGGAATTTATCCTCCATAAGGGTAAATATGCAATGGATTGATCGGATACTCTTCCATCCATCCATTCCTTCTATAAAATGTTTTGATTGCATTGCCAATGAAACTTCCAAGATAACTGTCAAACCTTCTAGTACCAATTCAGAATAAGAGTTCCTATTGCGATTAATAAATCGATTTGGATCACAATTCCTGAATAAACCAATTGAATTTGAATCATTTTGTTGACGTATCCGACGAATCAAACGCTTTACAGTTGGGAAACTAAAAAAATTAGAAATTGAAAGTTCCGTCGGTTCGGAGGAACTCGATTTATCTAAATAAAGATCATGAGCAATTGTGTAAAGATCTTCTCGAAAAAAAAGTGGATATAAAAAGCATTGTTGCCAAGATTTATGCTTGTTTCCATATCTTTGGAACTCATCCATTTTAAGAAAAACCCGGGCCCTAAAATAACCTCTTGGATTATGAAATTACATGGTGCGATTTAGTCGGGAAAGAATAGAGAATCCTATCTGAATATTCTCTTTACAAGAAATATTCATTCGTCATGAGGAAGAACGAAAATGTTTTATCTTGGCAGTCCGATCGCTCTCCTGACTCAGCGAAGAAATTTCGCTGGTCAGTACACTATTTCTCTTACACATTTGTCTTTGAGTACTTAGGATTCATTGCGGGTGTAGAAATCCCTGATCTAATACAGGGAAAAACTCCCCCTATCGGTTACTAAAGTGCTCTTAACTTCTGATTAGTAAAAGGAATTCCTCGTTCAAATGAGGAACAGAAGCTCGGTCTTCTGGTTTTTCTTTATGATTCAAGCCATCTAGCTTTCTCCATTGACTCACTCAACTTAATCGTGTGTTGATTCGATCTTATTCCATAATACATTTGGATTTGTTCAAATAACATATATTATACATCGCTGTATAGAATATACATATTCTCATACATTTGATTCCTTGGTAAAATACGCTTCTGATCAAATAAGATTTAATAAATCAAGTCAAGATTGTTAGACCGACATGCTGCTTTTTCCATTTATTATTCTTTTCAGGATCAGTCGTAGTCTTACTAACTTTACCGACGGTATGGACGAATTTTTTACTTCATCCGAACGTGTAAAAGACCTTAGTCGCACTTAAAAGCCGAGTACTCTACCATTGAGTTAACAACCCTTATTTGCTATTTGGAGAGATACAATAGAAGTAGAATATTAAATTATACCGTATGAATAAACTTATATGATATTTGAACAATCGTTGTCAGGAATAAATAGAATCTATTGACAAATAGAGGATAAAGGATCTAGAATTTATCCTCTACAATTTCTAGAATAAAATAACTTAATCTATAGATTAAGTTATTTATGATCCGTCAAACGAATTCACGATGATTAAAAAAATAATCGTGATTCAAAAAATAATGAATGGTGGACCTAATAAATAGAATGTATTCTATTTATTATTAATTCTATTGGCACAATGCGCTATTGTCAATCCCAATATGTTGGAATAGACACTTTTTTTCTTTAATTGTTGGATTGGCACTACATTAAGACGAAAATAATTATATTAGACACACTAATATAATAGAGGATCATACGCTTATCTATGAATGATAGTAACAAAAAAACAAAATTAAATTATATTATTCGTTAAAAATTAGAATTTTTCTAATTTATCAAAAATTATATTAAACTTCCAAGTTTTCCATAGGAAGTTAGTTCCTTATTTCATTTGATTCGGTTCTTTCATACATTACATGTTTTATCATTCTCGGTTGAACGACTCAAATCTTTATTATTTCCATATCCAAAACTGAAAATTTCTAAGCTGCCTACGTATATAGCGTCGCAGGGCATTAATATACATGAAATTTGCATATAATAAGAGGAAAAAAAAGGATAATAAGAAAACAACCATGACACGAAACTTGAATAATATAGAAATCTCATGTAATTTAAATTTATTGAGAAATTTATTGGACCTAGACGTAGTCGCATGACTTATCTCCCCTTTTTTTATTATTTTTATTAATTAAAAAGCGTGTTTAAAACGAAACATTTTTGCCCTCAGAAAAATACCATGAACAGTTCCTGTAGGTTGAGCTCCTAATTCGAGGAAATTTACAATAGTAACATAAAATAAGCGGGTTTCATACTTATTCATTGGATCATAAAATAAAGACCGAATTCCTGGATAGCTCTTCCTTTTCTTCGAGACTTAGCATCAATTGCTACAATTCGATAGGTAACTCATTGAGTTAGATCGACAAAAGAACCCCCCCCTCTAAAACATACATTTCGCTATTCTCTTTTCCACGTTCAGCAATAGAACTGATTAATCTTTGTAGAATTGGGATCTAGTTTTTCCCAAAATTGATCTGATCATTTTTTTAACTCGATGTAGACTTACAAAATAATTATAGCTCATTTAGAACATTTACACTAACCCTAGATTCTATCCCCTAATTTATATCTCCTTTCTGGTTAAACTCCGCATATCTTTTTAAGGAGATAAATGTTGAGCTAAGAGCATCTTCGAATCGAAAATGGCAGATGTCATAATACACAGAACCAATCATGTCGTTCAAGTCGAACGTTGCTTTCTACCACATCGTTTTAGACAGACAAATTATTATAATAATTATAATAAAGGTAGGTATCTGATCCAAAATCGATATGTAATTATGAATAGTCATGAATTCATACATTTTTGTAATAACATCAGTTCATTATCCTAGCTAGCTATTGAACGCTTCTTTAGATGCGTACATTACTTCGACAGTAATGGTTTCAATGCCCTTTTGTCGTGCTAATTTCTCAGTATTTATTTTTACCTTTTCTCTAACAAAACGGGGGATTTTACTTAATTCTAGTCGACTTTCAGGATTCCAAATTAGGCCTGTATCCGTGGATAATGATTTAGTTATTACTTCTTTAGTATCATGCCCACCAAAAATATCTAGAAGATGGTCCTCCATACCCAAAGCAAATGAGTTATAAACTAGATCAGCTATTTGATTAGTACCTTCGTAACCTAGGAAGGGTCGGTATCCCAAGGGAAAATTTTGTATATGAACTGGTGCAGAAATAACTCCACAAGGAATATCAAGACGTTTACCAATATGACGTTCCATTTGAGTACCAAATATTGCAGATGGTTCCATCTGAGCGATCATATCTCCTACTTCAGCATGATCATCTGTGATAAGTATTTCATCACAGAAACCTTGAATTTGCTCTTTGAACCATTCCGCATCGTGTTTGCAATAAGTACCCGAACAACTAACACGAATTCCCATTTCTCGAGCAAGTATCTTAGTTATTGAAGCAGCATGAGTTGCATCACCAAAAACGACTGTTTCTTTCCCCGTCAAATTCTGACAATCAATAGATCTTGAAAACCAAGCAGCTTGGGAAACAAATCGAGTTTGTCCGTCGATATAATGTTCATAATCAACTCTTTTAATCGATGAACTAAGAGTTAAGGTATTCACATTTTTTTGAATTTGGCGGATCCACTCAGCCATATCCACAGCCCCCATGGGGGCTGTGGATATGTAAGGCATTCCATATTCTTTATTCAAATACATCGCTGTCATTAAGCCCACTTCACGATAAGGAATTAGATTGAACCAAGCTTTTGGTAAATTTTTAAGATCTTCTACAGATCCTCCTTCAGGAATTATTTGATTAATTCCGATGTCCAGATCTCGTAACAAACGTCTCAACTCACGACAATCGTGTTGATTATGAAAACCCAATGTAAAAATTCCAATTATATTGACAGAAGGCGCATTTGTCAGGAATTGATCCAATTTTTCTTGTCTATAGCATCTATCTAATCTATCTAAATAATATCGAACTACCTGTTCCAAAGTTCTATCCGCTGCCTGAATTTCATTCACTTGATAATGATCCACATCCGCAAAAATGACGTTGGAATCAGAAATTATGGATGCTCTATACACAAAGTTTTGTAAATCCTCTTGCAAAATACTAGAGGTACATGTAGGTGTCAATATAATAAGATCGGGACGTTCCTCCTTATCTTTCCGGAGAATATTATCCACAACTCTTTCTTGAGATCCATGTGCTAATACATGACGATCTACTATGCTAGAACTTGCAGCAGTAAAATCTCTTTCGCGTTCTAACATAGAACGCATTACATTAAAATAATCATCTCCTAGAGGAGCATGCATAATGGCATGCACATTTTTGAAGGAACTAGCTACTCGTAGAGTTCCAATATGAGCAGGACCAGCATACATCCAATAGGCTAATTTCATAAATTATAAATTAGCCTTTTTAAAATTTGATTTGTGTTCCTATCCTACACCACAAAAATATACCTTTCCATATTTATGCCTTATTATATTTCCCTTCCATAAGTATAGTCTATGAAATGATGAGAAATAAGAAAAAAGTATAAATTAAATTGGATTTACCATTCTTATTTATTTTAAATATTACTATTTGTCCCATCTGGGACGAAAGGATTCGAACCTTCGCAATAACAGGACCAAAACCTGTTGCCTTACCGCTTGGCCACGCCCCACTCTTATATGATGCTGCATATAAGATCATATATCTTATTTATATATTCAAGCAAGGTTCCATTCTAATCTGAATTGTATTATTCTTGTATTATTCTTATTAGATTTCTTATATGGAATATCGATTGTATATTTATTTAATAGCTTCGATTTCGAAGAGATCTCTGAATTTCACACCAATAAGGATGTGGTTACATCCTCCATTGATGTAAGCCTGCTTAGCTCAGAGGTTAGAGCATCGCACTTGTAATGCGACGGTCATCGGTTCGATCCCGATAGAAGGCTCTTTTTCATTCTTTTCATTATTAAGCATGTTTTGTTAGGATCTATAAAATAGGGAGAAGACTCTTCCTTTTATGATCGTCAGTCCACCGAGTCTATCATGGCATAATATGTTTCTGTTTCAACTAGAAACGAAATGAATGATTGGAACATATTTTATTGGACCTCTCCAATACAAAATGAAAATAAAAAGTGCCGTTCTCTATATAAAATATATTATTTCATTATTCGTACTGTTTATACTATTCCTCTTTCCAGCATTATTTGTTCATTTTGTGTCGTGAAATAAGGAGTTTTTATGTCCCGTTATCGCGGACCTCGTTTAAAAATAATAAATCGTCTAAAAACTTTACCAGGACTCAGTAAGAAAAAACCCAACAGAATTGAAGAGCCTAGGACGAAAAAACATCATAAATCTCCTAAACCTTCTAAATATCCTATCCGCCTAAAAGAAAAACAAAGAGTACGTTTTCATTACGGACTTACAGAGCGACAATTACTTCAATATGCTCGTATTGCTAGAAGATCCAAGGGATCAACGGGTCAGGTGCTATTGCAATTACTTGAAATGCGTTTGGATAACATTATTTTTCGATTGGGAATGGCGCTTACCATTCCTGGAGCCAGACAATTAGTAAGCCATAGACATATCCTGGTCAATGATCGTATGGTAGATATACCAAGTTATCGTTGCAAACCCCAAGATTTAATTTCTATAAAAGATCAACAAAGATCGATAAATATAATTAATAACAATATAGATCTTTCCCAGAGGGATAAAATTAGGGTACCAAACCATTTGAATCTTTTAAAAAAAAAGTCACAATATATTGGATTAGTTAAAAAAATAATAGATAGTAAACGAATCAGTTTGAAGATTAATGAATTGTTAGTCGTAGAATATTATTCCTGTCGAATTTAAATTGAGAATGAAAAGGAGGGATTCGATTCATGCACATCTGTCTCTCTGTACGTTACATAACAATGTGATTTTCCTTTCCCATACCAATATTTGTTTTATTTACTTTATTTCCTCTGTCACGTAAATACAACGTGGTTGCGGGATGATGAGATCATCCTATTGAGTGGGTTGGGAGAAAACGATAGAAAGAATAAGTTTAATATACGGAATATTTACGATCAGAAGGAAATCCATTTAATTATGCTATTGTGCGTCGGAAAATCATTTTATTCATGGGATCATTTCTATATGAGGAATGAAGGAAATTCTAAAATTTATAATTGACTATGCCTAGATCTCAGAGAAATGACAATTTTATCGATAAGACCTTCACAATTGTAGCGGATATCTTATTGCAAATAATCCCAATGGCTTCAGGGGAAAAAGAGGCATTCACCTATTACAGAGATGGTGTGATTTGATACTTTTTTTTTTATTTCTGTCTTTATCGTTTCAGGGAATGGCGGAATATTGAGTCAATGAAAACTTACGCTTAGTGAAAGTGAGTGAAATAGAACAATTCTTTCTGTCGTGTATCCCCGATTGATGCAGCCTTAGATGCTTTTATCTTCTGATATTACTAGTATCAAGCGAAAGGTTAAACCTATGTGTGTAATAGGTTCTAATGGTCAAACCTATCTGATAGGCACGCATAGGGGAAAAAGCACTACGTGTGGGAATCGACAACACAAACGCTTCGTTATCATAAACATGACCCTTTAAGGGCTAGTGAAAATGGTTGAGACAACAAACATCCATCTCGTTTGTACTTCGGATACCGTTAGAACCATCGGAGATTGTTGAAGTGAATAATCCCCGTAAAATACAATGCGTTAAGGACAAAGAAAGTGTTGGAGGTTCTGTTTTTAAGTGCTAAAATCCTTGGTATTAAAAAAAGAGTCTTTGCAAGAAGGATGGCTAGAGATTAATAAGAAATACACTAGCTCCTGTTAATTCATAATATGGGCTAAGACCGATTCAACGGATTACTTTCCTTATCCTTATTATGTAAAAAAAGGAGGAGCCGTATGAGGTTAAAATCTCATGTACGGTTTTGGAACGGAGATCATTTCAATTGAATGAACGACCGTAACGGATGTCAGCTCAATCCGAAGGGGAATATGCGGAAGCTTTACAAAATTATTATGAAGCCATGCGATTGGAAATCGACCCTTACGACCGAAGTTACATACTATATAATATAGGTCTTATCCACACGAGTAATGGGGAACATACTAAAGCTTTGGAATATTATTTCCAGGCATTAGAACGAAACCCGTCTTTACCACAAGCTCTTAATAATACGGCCTTGATCTGTCATTACGTGCGGCTATCTGTACTATAGAATGAATTCGTTTAGAACTACGGAGAAGAACAAAAGAAGAGACTTTCTACATATGCATCGTCCAAAGGACGGTTTTTATCAGCTGTAGTAAAAAGAATATCCCTCATAGGAGCCCAAATATGAATGGATAAATAGAGCCTCAATATTCCATGGATAAAAAATAATTTAATCATTTAAATTGATGGGGAAAGCACCATAAAGATCAATTATTGAAAGTTGGGACTGATACGATCAAATCTGCTCACTGACAAATCAACTTATGTAATATAGTTGATTTACTAGGCTATTGAGCAACGGTGTAGCATCAGATCCTAAAGATGTTAAGTACTCTCCTACAAGTTGCAGATGGAAAGTACTATTCGAAATTTCTATACAGAACATAGATAGTTACCCCTTAAAAAGACTTCTATCCGGATAATCTGAAGTAGATCTCGTTGTTTCTATATTCATCTTTATGAGGGTGGGAGAAAAGATAAAACCTGATCATTTATCGAAAGTATCGAAAGTGAAGTTTGAAACTCATGTCATTGACCCTTTCTGTTATTTCGGTTAACCTGAACTTATTCCCTATCTTCTAGTTTGGAAGTTTGGGTAAAGGACTAAAAAATAGTGAATTGAGCCGTATGAGGTGGGAAACTCTCAAGTACGGTTCTAAGGGAAGAAGACTTTTCTAAGTTGACCTATCCCGACCGAGGAGAACAGGCCATTCGACAAGGAGATCCTGAAATTGCGGAGGTTTGGTTCGATCAAGCTGCTGAGTATTGGAAACAAGCTATAGCGCTTGCTCCAAGCAATTATATCGAAGCACAAAATTGGTTAAAGATTACGGGACGTTTTGGAGAATGAAAATATATCGATTACCATACAATCGTCAGAATTATGAAATATTTTCTACATCCAGGATAAATTAATGTCTCATACTATTCGATCGAATTAGCTTCTCTTATTGAGTTGTCATTTTAGACATAATTATATTGACAATATAACAAAGAATACCTTTTATGGATCGTTAATGAAAGGGATCTTTTGAATAGGGTTAAATCCCGTCCGGAGATATAAATATTGATTTATTAAAGATCTATTAATATTTTGAATAATTCAAAACTTTTGTGATTAATAAATGTGATCTAGGACATAAATCTGGATATGAAGATAATAATGATATTACAAATTACACAATTATTTTTCCCACCCAATGAGAAAGCTTTACCATATCGTAACGGTCCATTGAGCACCTGTGGGATATGTCATAATAAATTGGAACACCTGCCTCAGAGCGACTTCCGTATAATAGTCGCTCCAGTCCTGAACTAGGAAATAAAGAGAGGAACGAGTTGAAAACATATAAATTCGTTTGGCGGGTTTTTTCTCATGTCTCGTCTGGAAAGAGGAGAACTCAATGATCATTCGTTCACCGGAACCAGAAGTAAAGATTGTTGTGGAGAGGGATCCTATTAAAACATCTTTTGAAAAATGGGCTAAACCCGGTCATTTCTCAAAGACACTATCTAAGGGACCTAATACTACCACTTGGATCTGGAACCTACATGCTGATGCTCACGATTTTGATAGCCATACTAATGATTTGGAAGAGATCTCTCGCAAAGTATTTAGTGCTCATTTTGGTCAACTAGCCGTCATATTTATTTGGCTAAGTGGGATGTATTTTCACGGCGCTCGTTTCTCCAATTATGAAGCATGGCTGGGTGATCCTACTCACATCAAACCTAGTGCTCAGGTAGTTTGGCCAATAGTAGGTCAAGAAATTTTGAATGGAGATGTAGGTGGAGGTTTTCGAGGAATACAAATAACCTCTGGATTCTTCCAGATTTGGCGAGCATCCGGAATAACTAGTGAATTACAACTTTACTGCACCGCAATTGGTGCATTGATCTTTGCAGCGTTAATGCTTTTTGCTGGTTGGTTTCATTATCACAAAGCTGCTCCAAAATTGACTTGGTTCCAAGATGTAGAATCAATGTTGAACCACCATTTATCAGGGTTATTAGGACTTGGGTCTCTATCTTGGGCAGGACACCAAGTACACGTTTCTTTACCTATTAACCAACTCCTAGATGCTGGAGTGGACCCTAAAGAGATACCACTTCCTCATGAATTTATTTCAAATCGTGAGCTTTTAGCTCAACTTTATCCCAGTTTTGCTGAGGGGTTGACCCCATTTTTCACCCTAAATTGGTCGAAATATTCAGAATTTTTGACTTTTCGTGGAGGACTAAATCCGGTAACGGGGGGTCTATGGCTGACCGATACTGCACATCACCATTTGGCTATTGCAGTTCTCTTTCTGATTGCTGGTCATATGTATAGGACTAATTGGGGTATTGGCCATAACCTCAAGGAAATTTTGGAAGCTCATAAAGGTCCATTTACAGGGGAGGGTCATAGAGGTCTTTACGAGATCTTAACCACCTCATGGCATGCTCAATTAGCTCTTAACCTAGCTATGTTAGGTTCTTTAACTATTGTCGTAGCTCACCACATGTATTCTATGCCCCCCTATCCGTATCTAGCTATTGACTATGGTACCCAACTCTCTCTGTTCACGCACCACATGTGGATTGGTGGATTTCTCATAGTTGGCGCTGCTGCACATGCAGCTATTTTTATGGTAAGAGACTATGACCCGACTACTCAATACAACAATCTTTTGGATCGTGTTTTGAGACATCGTGATACAATTGTATCACATCTCAACTGGGCATGTATATTCTTAGGCTTCCATAGTTTTGGTCTGTATATTCATAATGATACTATGAGTGCTTTAGGACGTCCTCAAGATATGTTTTCAGATACTGCTATACAATTACAACCTATCTTTGCTCAATGGATACAAAATACTCATGCCTCGGCTCCTAGTTTGACAGCTCCTGATGCAACAGCAAGCACCAGCTTAACCTGGGGAGGTGGTGATTTGGTAGCAGTAGGTGCCAAAGTGGCTTTGTTACCTATTCCATTAGGAACTGCAGATTTTTTAGTGCACCATATTCATGCATTTACTATCCATGTGACTGTACTAATACTACTTAAGGGTGTCTTATTTGCCCGTAGCTCTCGTTTAATACCTGATAAAGTAAATCTTGGTTTTCGTTTTCCCTGCGATGGGCCTGGGAGAGGAGGAACATGTCAAGTATCTGCCTGGGATCATGTCTTCCTAGGTTTATTTTGGATGTACAATGCAATTTCGGTAGTAATATTCCATTTCAGCTGGAAAATGCAGTCCGATGTTTGGGGTAGTATAAGTGATCAGGGAGTAGTAACTCATATTACAGGAGGCAACTTTGCACAGAGTTCCATTACAATTAACGGGTGGCTCCGTGACTTTCTATGGGCACAAGCCTCTCAAGTAATCCAATCTTACGGTTCTTCATTATCTGCATATGGTCTTTTATTTTTAGGTGCTCATTTCGTTTGGGCCTTTAGTCTAATGTTCCTATTCAGTGGTCGTGGGTATTGGCAAGAACTGATTGAATCTATTGTTTGGGCCCATAACAAATTAAAGGTTGCTCCTGCTATCCAGCCCAGAGCCTTGAGTATTGTCCAAGGACGTGCTGTAGGAGTAACTCATTACCTTCTGGGTGGAATCGCCACAACATGGGCGTTCTTCCTAGCAAGAATTATTGCAGTAGGATAATGGCTAGGAGGATTTGAAAAGCATTATGGCATCAAGATTTCCAAAGTTCAGCCAAGGCTTGGCCCAGGACCCAACTACTCGTCGTATTTGGTTTGGTATTGCTACTGCACATGACTTTGAAAGTCATGATGATATTACCGAAGAACGCCTTTATCAGAAGATTTTTGCTTCTCACTTTGGTCAGTTAGCTATAATCTTTTTGTGGACCTCTGGTAATTTATTCCACGTGGCTTGGCAAGGCAATTTCGAAGCATGGGTCCACGACCCCTTACATGTAAGACCTATTGCTCATGCAATTTGGGATCCTCATTTTGGTCAACCGGCCGTAGAAGCCTTTACCCGAGGAGGCGCCCCCGGTCCGGTCAATATTGCTTATTCTGGTGTTTATCAGTGGTGGTATACAATTGGCTTACGCACTAATGAAGATCTTTATACCGGAGCTCTTTTCTTGCTATTTCTTTCTTCTATCTTTTTAATAGCGGGTCGGTTGCATTTACAACCTCAATGGAAACCAAGTGTTTCATGGTTTAAAAATGCCGAATCTCGTCTCAATCATCATTTGTCTGGGCTCTTCGGAGTCAGTTCTTTGGCTTGGACGGGACATTTAATTCATGTCGCTATTCCTGAATCAAGGGGGGAACACATAAGATGGGATAATTTCTTGAATGTATTACCGTATCCCCAAGGTTTAGAACCACTTTTTACAGGTCAGTGGAATCTTTATGCTCAAAATCCTGATTCTAGTAATCATTTTTTTGGTACCTCTCAAGGGGCGGGAACTGCGATCCTAACTCTTCTTGGAGGATTCCACCCACAAACTCAAAGTTTATGGCTAACTGATATTGCTCATCATCATTTAGCTATTGCATTTGTCTTTTTTATTGCTGGTCATATGTATAGAACCAACTTTGGGATCGGACACAGTATAAAAGATATTTTAGAAGCACATATTCCTCCGGGAGGCCTATTAGGCCGCGGACATAAGGGTCTTTATAACACAATAAATAATTCTCTTCATTTTCAATTAGGTCTTGCTCTAGCTTCTTTGGGAGTTATAACTTCCTTGGTAGCTCAACACATGTATTCTTTACCCGCCTATGCATTCATAGCACAAGACTTCACTACCCAAGCTGCATTGTATACTCATCATCAATACATTGCCGGATTCATTATGACAGGGGCGTTTGCTCATGGAGCTATATTCCTCATTAGGGATTATAATCCAGAACAGAATAAGGATAATGTATTGGCGAGAATGTTGGAGCATAAGGAAGCTATAATATCTCATTTGAGTTGGGCTAGTTTATTCCTAGGTTTTCATACCTTGGGACTTTATGTTCATAACGATGTTATGCTTGCTTTTGGTACTCCAGAAAAACAGATCTTGATCGAGCCTATATTTGCTCAGTGGATACAATCTGCTCATGGTAAGACTTTATATGGTTTTGATGTACTCTTATCTTCAGCAAATGATCCAGCATTCAATGCTGGTAAAAGCATATGGTTACCTGGTTGGTTGAATGCTATTAACGATAATAAAAATTCACTGTTCTTAACAATTGGTCCTGGAGACTTTTTGGTTCATCATGCTATTGCTCTAGGTTTGCATACAACTACATTGATTTTAGTAAAAGGTGCTTTAGATGCGCGTGGTTCCAAGTTAATGCCTGATAAGAAAGATTTTGGTTATAGTTTTCCTTGCGATGGTCCGGGACGGGGTGGTACTTGCGATATTTCGGCCTGGGATGCTTTTTATTTGGCAGTTTTTTGGATGTTGAATACCATTGGATGGGTTACTTTCTATTGGCATTGGAAGCATATCACCTTATGGCAGGGGAATGTTGCGCAATTTAATGAATCTTCCACTTATTTAATGGGATGGTCAAGAGATTATCTTTGGTTAAACTCTTCACAACTTATTAATGGATACAATCCTTTTGGTATGAACAGTTTATCTGTCTGGGCGTGGATGTTCTTATTCGGGCATCTTGTTTGGGCTACTGGATTTATGTTTCTTATTTCCTGGCGTGGATATTGGCAGGAACTTATTGAAACTCTCGCATGGGCCCATGAACGCACACCTTTGGCCAATTTAGTTCGATGGAGGGACAAGCCGGTAGCTCTTTCCATCGTTCAAGCACGATTAGTTGGATTAGCTCACTTTTCCGTAGGTTATATATTTACCTATGCAGCTTTCTTAATTGCCTCTACATCAGGCAAATTTGGTTAATTCTTTTAAATTTGAGGAGATATATAGATTATAAATCTAATCTCTCTGTATTTAAAATAAGGAGTAATACACGTAATACTTATCCATCTAAAATTTGATCTATATTTTGTTTTGATTCCTCGATAAAAATTGACTGAATAATTATGGCAAGAAAAAGTCTCATTGAAAGAGAGAAAAAGAAACAAAGATTGGAAAGGAAATATAATTTCCTTCGTCAATCTTTAAAAAAAGAGATGAGCGAAGTATCATCATTAGATGATAAAATTAAAATTTATATAAAATTACAATCTTCACCACGTAATAGTGCACCTACACGTCTTCGTCGACGTTGTTTGACGACTGGAAGCCCTAGAGCTAACTATCGAGATTTTGAGTTGTCCGGATATATAATCCGTGAGATGGCTCACGCATGTTTGTTGGCTGGGGTAACAAAATCGAGTTGGTAGGAGAAAAAAAGATTCGTTCTTTAAGGTTATTGTGATGATAGAAAAGTCCTTCCCTAAATAGGGAGGGATAATATCATTTCTCAGGGGTTGCTCAATACACCTATTTTTTGCTATTATATCAAAGGTCATATGAAAGGATAGCGCGGAGTAGAGCAGTTTGGTAGCTCGCAAGGCTCATAACCTTGAAGTCACGGGTTCAAATCCCGTCTCCGCTAAAAATACAATAAGCTTTTTCTCCATTCTTAATTCCCTGGAGAATGGTTTGATAAACCAGGAAAAGATATGACCAAACCAATAATTATTCCTTGTTAGGATTTCATCCTCCAGATGGGCGGGTAGCGGGAATCGAACCCGCATCTTATCCTTGGCAAGAATAAATTTTATCCATTAAACAATACCCGCATTTGACTCGTTATAGGGATAATATAATATATATCCCTATATATTACCACTTCTATGTGGGTACATACTTTATGATTATAAGTATGATGATTAATACTACCAATAATAAAATAAACCCTCCCAAGAACACTTTAATTTAGTTTCTTGGTATTTTTAGGAAATGCCCTTGCGAACTATTAATGCCCTACGGAAAGGGGAGGGAGGGTTTCAACCCAAAAGATCTTAAAACATATCTAGGATATAAAAGAATTCAGAATACCTACTAAAAAGACTGATCCAATCCATAATGATATTCCTGAAAATAGCACATTTTTGCTACTTGACCAACCAGTAGGAGAGGCAAGTGCGACAGGTACACCAATCACTAGGAGAAATGAAATTGCAATTAATGCAAACACAGACGATTGGAAAGCAATAGTCATTGTTGTGATCTTAAAAGCTTTCAACAGATTCAATAGACTATACCATTCGATCCCCATCCGGTCAAATTCTGCATCAAATGCACTACGGATTTTCATTGATCATAATTGAATTAATTATTATCTGTCGGAGTAAAATAGGACCAGTTGGCCTCGTCCGGGAGAGATGGCCGAGTGGTTGATGGCTCCGGTCTTGAAAACCGGTATAGTTTTAAAAACTATCGAGGGTTCGAATCCCTCTCTCTCCTTTTGTTCGATTAAACAATCGATCTTATCAGATCAGTAGCAAAAAAAGGCTCGGCTATATAGCCGAGCAATAAGGACTCAGTTGGAAAAAAATAGCGAAGGATCCCGCTATCCCGTCTCCCAACATGGTAAATGAAAAGAAATTAGATGAATTATGATTTTATCTAGTTTATTTTATCGTTTAATTAAGAGGGGTCATGGAAAGAACAGGTTCAAAATCACGATCAATTCCTTTCTCAAATCCTGCTGCAGCTGCGCGAGCTCTTCCTGCATGCCACAAATGACCCACGAAAAAGAAAAATCCTAGAACAAAATGAGAGGTGGCTAACCAACTTCGGGGTGATACATAATTCACCGCATTAATCTCGGTAGCTACACCACCCACAGAATTTAAAGAACCTAAAGGAGCATGAGTCATATATTCCGCTGAACGTCGTTCTTGCCAGGGTTGTATGTCCTTTTTCAACTTACTCAGGTCCAAACCATTAGGACCCCTTAGAGGTTCCAACCAGGGAGCACGAAGATCCCAAAAACGCATTGTTTCTCCTCCGAAGATAATTTCTCCAGTAGGAGAACGCATTAGATATTTACCTAAACCAGTAGGCCCCTGGGCAGACCCTACACTAGCTCCAAGACGTTGATCTCTAACTAGAAAAGTAAATGCTTGAGCTTGAGACGCCTCTGGGCCGGTTGGCCCATAGAATTCACTGGGATAAGCTGTATTGTTAAACCAAACAAAACAACAAGCAATAAAACCAAAGATAGAAAGAGCAGCTAAACTATAGGACAAGTAGGCTTCTCCTGACCATACAAACGCACGACGAGCCCATGCAAAAGGTTTTGTTAAGATGTGCCAGATACCACCGAAAATACAAATGGAACCTAACCATACATGTCCTCCGATTATATCTTCTAGATTGTCCACGCTAACAATCCATCCCTCTCCTCCAAAAGGAGACTTGAGCAAATAACCAAATATAGCAACTGGGTTAAGCGTAAGGTTCATAATTTTTCTTACATCTCCACCGCCAGGAGCCCAGGTATCATATATGCCACCAAAATACAAAGCCTTGAAGACTAGAAGAAAAGCACCAACACCTAGCAAAATTAAGTGAATACCTAAAATTGTAGTCATTTTATTTCTATCTTTCCAGACATAACCAAAAAATGGAAAAGATTCTTCTAAAGTTTCGGGTCCGATTAGTGCGTGATAAATACCACCAAAACCTAAAACTGCAGAAGAAATTAAGTGAAGTACCCCAGATACAAAATAGGGAAAAGTGTCCACAATTTCCCCACCAGGACCGACTCCCCATCCTAAAGTAGCTAGATGGGGAAGTAAAATCAATCCTTGTTCATACATAGGCTTTTCCGATACAAAATGAGCCACTTCAAATAGATTCATTGCTCCAGCCCAGAATACAATTAATCCGGCATGAGCCACGTGAGCCCCAAGTAATTTGCCTGACAAATTGATAAGTCGGGCATTACCAGCCCACCAAGCGAAACCAGTAGTTTCTTGGTCACGACCAGCTAAAGATAGAGTTCCATTAAAGAGCGTTTCCACGGGGTAGAACCTCCTCAGGGAATATAAGGTTTTCATGAGGCTGATCTTGAGCCGCCATCCAAGCACGAATACCTTCGTTCAAGAGAATATTTTTTGTGTAGAAAGTTTCAAATTCAGGATCTTCTGCCGCACGAATCTCCTGAGAAACAAAGTCATAGGCACGTAAGTTTAGAGCTAGACCAACTACTCCAATGGCACTCATCCATAAACCGGTCACTGGCACAAATAACATGAAGAAATGTAACCAACGTTTATTGGAAAAAGCAACCCCAAAAATTTGGGACCAGAAACGGTTAGCAGTTACCATAGAATAAGTCTCTTCAGCTTGAGTTGGGTTAAAAGCACGGAACGTATTTGCACCATCACCGTCTTCGAATAAAGTATTTTCCACGGTAGCACCGTGAATAGCACATAGAAGAGCAGCACCCAATACTCCGGCAACTCCCATCATATGAAATGGATTCAAGGTCCAATTATGAAAACCTTGAAAAAAGAGGATAAATCGGAAAATAGCCGCTACACCAAAACTAGGTGCAAAAAACCAACCAGACTGGCCTAATGGATAGATCAAGAATACAGAAACAAAAACAGCAATCGGAGCAGAGAACGCAATTGCATTATAAGGTCGCAATTGTACAGATCGAGCAAGTTCAAATTGGCGTAACATGAAGCCTATTAGACCAAAAGCACCATGAAGAGCAACGAAAGTCCATAGACCACCTAATTGGCACCAACGAGTAAAATCTCCTTGTGCTTCAGGACCCCATAATAGCAGCAAAGAATGTGCTAAACTATTAGCAGGCGTAGAAACTGCGGCAGTTAAAAAATTACAACCTTCCAAATACGAACTGGCCAATCCATGAGTATACCATGAAGTCACAAAGGTTGTACCCGTGAACCATCCACCTAGGGCAAAATAAGCACAAGGAAAAAGCAATAGACCAGACCAACCCACAAAAACAAAACGGTCTCTGCGTAGCCAGTCATCCATAGTATCAAATAAAGTTTGTTCCTCTTTGGAAGACTTTCCAAGGGCTATAGTCATAGTAATCCTCCTATTTAACTATTCCGACCTTTTCCGAACACCCTATCTGATAAAATCAAAAGGTATACGCTGGTTTGTCTATCTATAGATAATTTTTCATACATCATATCCCTTTCAACAAATTATTAATTGGGTTCCGAACATTTCTTGTTGGCACAGATATTATCCGCTAAACTGAACCAATGCAATATAGGTAAATGCATGATGTTGTTTCTATTCAGTTTATTTCTGATCCTCAAATTACCTTCTGAATGGAATAAATATAAGAAGAACAACTGATGGAAAAGCAAATTAGCTTTTCTGTTCTTCCTCCCTGGTAATAACCAAATAACATTAACCACATCTATTCCATTCAATATTAGATGGAATAAATATTAGATGTCTTGAACCTAAATCCAAGATCAACAAAATCGATAGTAGTATTTTTATTGATTTAATAAGTCTCTATGTTTATTATTACTACATTATTCCTACGTAGTAAATAAGAACAACAAAAAGAATAATTCTAGCAGAGCTAGAGTAAATGTTTACTACATTAATATAAGAATGTTTGGTAAATCAATGATTTGAATTAGATATTAAATCAATTGGATTCTATAGATAGGAATAAACTTATGAGTTAGAGATATATGAGTTAGAGATAAAGAAATATTGACTTTCCTTTCAGACTTCCATCTACATTTTTTCCCGGAGAATAAAAGATCATAACTGTTCATTCGACAGAACATCCAATCAATAACCAAATATTAAATTAAATCATTTGAACAACTTCAAATAATTGAAAGATCCACTTTCAAAATCCCCCTCAATTTTCAATATCAGAATAGCTAATATATTCATCAGTCAATGGGTCAGGTTCACTTACTTCTCCTTCTTATTTACCTCTTTTGGGCCGAAAGAAGATACAAAATTACGAAAAGGAAATAGATTATGCCTTTTTATACTATTCCTCGTCCTATAGTAGAAAGATGAATAAAAAAAGACTATATCTGATAAATAGTCTAGATAGCATTCTAGTTGTTCTCAATCTGCTCTATTCCGTTATACCAGATGTTGAACCTAAAATTGATAATGACAGGTATTTTTTATTGTTTTTCACAGGTTTTTTTAATTCTGTGAAAAATGAACACCGGGCGGAGCCCTTTATCGGGCTTGAACCGATGACTTACGCCTTACCATGGCGTTACTCTACCACTGAGTTAAAAGTGCTTTTGATCATGAAATGATCAATGGCTAAGTCGACTACATATCGGGTATATATTTAATTTATAATATAAATGGATCCACATAGAATATCAATGTGAATATAGATAGATCTATATCTATGGATTTATCAATATTGTTCGAGAACCGATCCTGTTTCAATCATGTCAATTAGTACTATTGACCCATTAGGTATTCGATTGAATTCTTCGACTTTGTTATATGTTATAGAAAGGGTGAGATTTATACCCTAAAATTGTGTTGACCTATTATTAAATTCGAATTGATTAGACTGCGTGGCTGTGAGATGACTCTCTTATTGGTCTGTCTGTTTATCACTTAGATTTACGCATAAGATTGTTTCGATCTGAGGTAGAGATCGGCATCTACGATATTTCGTAAATAACAATATCCGATTGTTTGTGCCCATCTGGAAACACACACACTGTATAATAAGTGTTGGTTCAGAGGACCAAACATCTATATCGCTTCACTACGGGTTCCGCGAGCGAATCTCCGTAAACTTTGAATCAAATTAGCATTCGGTTCAAAAGAAAGGGCTATAAATTCCGTTATACATTGAATTGGGGGATCTCGTACGCAATATTGCTAGGAAGAGGCATTTTCTAAACTAAATAAAATATTTTTGGGCTTTAAACTAAAGCTATAAGGATATAAAAGCAAAGCCTCTTTTGAGTTTTGAGGCTTTATTTAATATAGAATAAATGTTTTTAAATCACTAAAAAAAAGATTATTTTTGTTTCATATTCTTGACAATTTCCTAGGGATTTTGATATTATGATAATAAGTGGGCCCCTATCGTCTAGTGGCCCAGGACATCTCTCTTTCAAGGAGGCAACGGGGATTCGATTTCCCCTAGGGGTACTATGCTAGAAAAGTCATTAGGAGACCTACCTAATAAGTATTCTAATGACTTTCCATTTTTTGTTCCTGGGTCGATGCCCGAGTGGCTAATGGGGACGGACTGTAAATCCGTTGGCAATATGCTTACGCTGGTTCAAATCCAGCTCGGCCCAATACCAACCTGAATATCATAGATTGATATTCATTGTCATCTAATCGATGACAAGGTATATATTAATACCCAATATAGAAAGAAAAGAAACGAACAGATACTTTCATAATTAAAGGAAAAGGTTAAATCTTTTATTTGACCGGCACTAATAAAAAATAAATTCCTATTAGAGAGTAATAGGTTAACTGTACCTAGTGGGATTGTAGTTCAATTGGTTAGAGTACCGCCCTGTCAAGACGGAAGTTGCGGGTTCGAGCCCCGTCAGTCCCGGTCCAATAAATTTAACAATTCTTCGGTCGATCCCCACTTCAGAGAAGTACAAAAAAGGGAAAATTGGGTAGACTAGATACATCTACTAAGGATTCTATAGATGTATCTATATTTGGTTATTTCAACAAATAACCAATTCATTGGTTAATTCTGCCAACATTTCGATGAATAACATTGAATTATCATATCCAAAATAAATCCTATTTTTTTCTTGAGATAGAAAAAAGGGTTTCGTAGATCTGTGTTAGGAAGGATAATGTAAGTATAAGTACAACCATTTTTTTAGAAACGAGAATACTGTATCTAAAAATAAAAAAGGATTGGATTTTATTTGGTCTTACTATCCAAATAGTTGCCCATTTTAGGGTCATGGGCAATCGAATAATTTGAAACTATTCATTTCATATTTTTAGTTATCGGTGAGCATTACAAGACAAATCAGTGGGATTTTCACAGGGGTATCCTTTCTCCCCTTTTTTTTTTAGTTGTAGTTACCCCGACTTTTGCGCTTTTTTATGTATAATCAGATGCAAGCTTGGGCATCTTTCCCAACGGAATCAATAGAATTAAAATTAATTGTCTCTTTCTCGATGAGAAAGTTTGCATTTGCATTCCATAACTTTTGGAGTCAACTTGTGCGGCTCTAGGTCAAAATATATTACCAATATAGCCGAATAAAATTTGATTTTAAATGTTTATATTATCAACTATTGTTGAAAGTTAAAAATTTCCACTTTGCACTATCCTGATTAGTTCCATTATCATTAATAATATTAATTATTAATAATAATTCTTTTTTTTATAGAGGGATTCATATGGATATAGTCGATATCGCTTGGGCTGCTCTAATGGTAGTTTTTACGTTTTCTATTTCACTCGTAGTATGGGGTAGAAGTGGACTTTAATAAGACTAATAGTCTACTTCTAATTTTACTAATTGAATTGAGAACAATTATTGAGATGAAAATTTTGTATGTTTATTAATGATCTATTAATATTGAATGATCAATGATATTATCAAAATCAAATATTTATGAAATAAAATCGGATATGCATAAAGGAATGCATCCTTTACCCTCGTATTTTCGTATTTTTTTTATACGAAAATACTGGATATTTATACATATACGAAGTACTATATGTACTTTTATTTATGCTACTTTTACGTTTTCATCGAATGATTGCAAATAATACGAGTCTGTTCTCGGAACAACAGCATATGGAGCAGTGCTGCTCTCTCTCAACCATACATCCCTTTTCCATAGAAAGTATTTTATTTTTCCTGTACAGCAAAATACTTTTGGTAGGTCTGTTCAGAACTAGACCTATGTTCTGTCTACATAAAATTCCTTTTTACAAGGGCATATAATAAAATAATAAAAAGATTGTGATTAGCCTTGTTTTTACCAGGTCCTTATCCCATATTCAAGGACCCCATGGTCCAAGGGCTATTAGATCTAATAATCTAAGATCTGTGTAGAAGAAGTAGTACAAAAGAAAAGTGAAAGGAAGGTTTTTCTTTTACTTCGTACTACTTCTTTTCCAAATCAATTTCTACTCCTTAATACGACCTTTATTCCCTTTTTTTTACTGATGATCTATAACTAGAATTGATTTAGTTATCAGTAATCACTGACTTGATGATACAAGTCAATTACTTTGACTCACCGTTTTGACGTAAATGATAACTAAAAAAGCAGTAGGGACCGAAATGAACAATGCAACAGCAATAAATGCGAGGATATTTACTTCCATGATTTATTTTCCCTTCGTTTTACAATAACTCGAGATTTGATCTCATAGAGTAGAGATTAGTCTACTTTTTACCAAAACCCAAAAAGAGGAATCAGAATCCCTAGAGTATTACTTCGTATTTTTTATTCAATAAAAATTAAATAGTATAACATACTATGTTCTCTTATTCATACCGAATCTAGTAATTCTATTCCTAATTAATCCCACCGTAACTATTCATATAGTTCCATAAGTTTTACTTATTACTTATACAAGTAAATTTTATCGCTAAGTATTGGATATGCAAATATATAAAGATTTTTGTTTGATCAAATCTTTGTCTCGATCAAATATTGCGAAGTTGATATTTGATCTGAATTGCCCCGGGGCAGAGAAATATTCTAAATACTTCTCTGATGAAGTATATAGCTTCATCACTAGGAATTCCCTGGTAGTACGTCCTAATAGGGATATACTGTTGGTAATCGATCTTACCACATTTCTTTCACTTTATTTACCCTAACAAGGCGACACCCGGATTTGAACTGGGGATGGGGGATTTGCAGTCCCCTGCCTTACCACTTGGCTATGTCGCCATCCCCAGATCAATTAGATCTTGATTTGGGGAATTTTGAGTCCCCTGCTTTATCACTCGATTATTTCGTAGGGGGATTTGAAGTCCCCCTTTCAAAAAGGTAAGGTATTGGAAAATAAGGGATTTAAAGTCCCTTATTAAGGTAAGGGATTTGCAGTCCCCTTTAAGGTAAGGGATTTAAAGTCCCCTTTAAAACAGATTTAATAAGGGATTTAAAGTCCCTATTTGGACTTATAGGGAAAGAAGGTAAAATGCTTAGTTTTCGGATGTATAACTGAGCATCATACAACTTGTTTGTTTTAAGATGCCAAACATAATGCGTAGAAAGATCCAATTTTCATTTCATGTTTCACTTCTCATTATAGCATAGTGAATGCACATTTGTCAACCAAAAAGGAAATAATGGCAAAATTGTTCTTTTCCCTTCATTTAATCTTATCATTTAATGTGATAATGCATTGAAATTATACCATTCGACGATAAGTAATCCGCCCTGTTTTAACCTTTAAGAAAGATTAAAAAAAGGACCTCTCCTTTTTATTATATTATATATTATATATATAATATATATATTTGTATATGGGTAGAATTTTACGGGATATAATTAACAAAACTACATGGCAATTTTTGTCGTATTTATTCGTATAGATCAATAAGGAATAAATAACGAAATTTACTTTTTATAGGATTTATAGGAAACTTCCAATGCGATTAGATGAAAATAAGGGGATATTTACAATCCCCGAATTGGGTAAAATACAACTTGAAGGATTTTGTCGTTTTATCAACCAAGGCTTAATAGAAGAACTGAATAAGTGTTCAAAATTTTATAGCCCAAATAAAGAAATTGAATTTAGGCTTTATGGGAATGAATATAAATTAGTAGAACCTTTAATTAAAGAGAGAGATGCTGTATACCTATCTGTTACATATCACTGTAAATTATATGTACCAGCAAGATTGATTCAGAGAACTCGTGGAAAGATACAGAACCAAATTATATTTTTGGGAAATATTCCTTTAATAAATTCTAAAGGAACTTTTGTAGTCAATGGAAATTACAGAGTCGTGGTCAATCAAATATTAAGAAGTCCCGGTATTTATTACACTTGGGAACGAAAAACGTTAGGAAACATTATCTATCTCGGCACTATAATTTCAGATTTGGGAGGAAGATCAAAATTAGAGATCAATATAAGCAAACAAAGGATATGGATTCATGTAAGTAGAAAGAAAAAAATATCTGTTGTACTTCTATTGTTGGCTATGGGCCTAAATCTCAAAGAGATTCTAAACGATACTCGCTATACGAATTTCAAAGCATTTATCCTTTCCGAGAATGGAACGAAGGAGTACAAGGAATGTTGCGAATGGACGAATTTTGGGAAGGAAGATGCCATTTTGGCACTTTATAAGGAACTATACATAAGTGACGATGACCCTAAAAAATACACTTTGGAATTTTCCGATTCTATATGTGAAAAGTTGCAAATAAGCTTTTTCCGAACTAAATGTTTATTAGGAAAGATTGGTCGACGAAATCCGAACAAAAAACTGAATCTTGATATACCCGAGAACGAAATTTTTTCATTACCACACGATGTATTGGCTGCTGTGGATTACCCTATTAGAGTGCAATTTGGAACGGGTACACTCGATGATATAGATCACCTACAAAATCGATATATTCGTTCTGTAGCAGATTTATTACAAGAGCAATTAAGATTAGCTCTATATCGTTTGAAAGAAGGAATTTCAAAAACTAAATTTAAATTATATAATAAAAAAGATCCTAAAAAAAGTTTAGTAACTCCTAAAAAATTGGCAACTTTACTCCCATTAACAGACACTTTTCAAGATTTTTTTGGTTTACATCCCTTATCACAATTTTTGGATCAAACTAATCCATTAGCAGAAATAGTTCATAGCCGAAAAGTTAGCTCTTTAGGCCCTGGAGGATTGACAAGTCGAACTGCTACTTTTCGTACAAGGGATATTCATCCTAGTCATTATGGACGTATTTGTCCTATTACGACGTCCGAAGGAATAAATGTTGGACTTATTACATCCTTATCTATTTATGCAACGCTTAGTCATTGCGGCTCTTTACAAAGTCCATTTCATAGGATATCTGAGAGATCGAAGGAAGAACATATGATTTATCTATTATCGGGAGAAGATGAATATTATCGGATAGCTACAGGAAATAATCTGGCATTAAATCAAGGGGTTCCAGAGGAACAATTTACTCCAGCTCGATTTCGACAAGAATTTCTAGTTTTTGCATGGGACCAAATCCATTTCAGAAGTATTTTTCCTTCCCAATATTTTTCCGTTGGAGTTTGCCTTATTCCTTTTCTCGAACATAATGATGCGAATCGTGCTTTAATGGGTTCTAATATGCAGCGTCAAGCAGTTCCACTTGTTCAACCTGAGAAGTGCATTGTTGGAACAGGGTTAGAGGGTCAAGTAGCTCTAGATTCAGGAAGTGTAGCTATAGCTAAGGAAGGGGGAAGAATTCAGTATATTGATGCTGGAAATATAACTATCACTTCATCCGTTGTTCAAGACACTATAGGAACAGAATTGATTGTGTATCAACGTTCTAATAGTAATACTTGTATACATCAAAAACCCCGAGTTCGTCAAGGGGAATATGTAAAGAGGGGACAAATTATAGCAGACAGTGCGGCTACAGTAGGGGGAGAACTTTCTTTAGGAAAAAACATCCTAGTGGCTTATATGCCATGGGAAGGATACAATTTTGAAGACGCAATACTTATTAGTGAACGTCTGGTATATGAAGATATTTTTACTTCTTTCCAGATCGTAAGATACGAAATTGGAGCTTATTGGACGAACCAAGGCCCCGAGGTAATCACTAGAGAAATACCCCATTTAGATGCTCACTTACTCCGTCATTTGGACGAAAACGGCCTTGTAATGATAGGATCTTGGATAGAAACAGGTGATGTTTTAGTGGGCAAATTAACACTTGAAGCAGAAGAAGACTCACTATTAAATACTCCAGAAGGAAGATTATTACAAGCTTTATTTGATATTAAGGCACCACCTACTGGAAAAGAAAATTGTTTTAGAGTCCCTAAAGGTGTGAGAGGCCGAGTTATCGATGTGAGATGTATAGAGGAAGAAGATTATTCTGGCGATATTGTGGAAAAAGTCCATGTATATATTTCACAAAAACGTAAAATACAAGTGGGTGATAAAGTAGCTGGAAGGCATGGTAATAAAGGTATTATTTCAAGAGTTTTGCCCATACAAGATATGCCTTATTTACAGAATGGAACACCAGTGGATATGGTATTAAATCCATTAGGGGTACCTTCACGAATGAATGTAGGACAGATCTTTGAATGTTTGCTCGGTTTAGCAGGAGAACTAATGAACAAACATTATAGAATAGCACCTTTTGACGAAAGATACGAGCGAGAAGCTTCTAGAAAACTAGTGTTTTCTGAGCTTTATAAAGCTAGCGAGCAAACAGCTAATCCATGGGTATTTGAACCTGATCATCCTGGAAAACATAGATTAATTGATGGAAGAACAGGAGAAATTTTTGAACAACCTGTTACAATAGGAATAGCTTATATATCGAAATTGTGTCATCAAGTTGCTGACAAAATTCATGCACGTTCCAGTGGACCTTATACAATGGTTACACAGCAACCTCTGAAAGGAAAATCCAAACGAGGAGGGCAACGAGTAGGAGAAATGGAAGTTTGGGCTCTAGAAGGTTTTGGTGTTGCTTATATTTTACACGAGATGCTTACTTTGAAATCTGACCATATTGATGCTCGTGAAAAAGTATTTGGTGCCATTCTCACTGGAGAGCCAATGCCTAAATCTAGCACTCCTACAGAATCTTTCCGATTGCTCAGTCGAGAACTACGATCTTTAGCTCTAGAATTGAATCATACTATTCTATCTGAGAAAGACTTTCAGATAGATAGGAAGGAAGTTTGATCAAAATCAATCAAAATTTTTTTTTATGAGTGAACAGGATAAACATCAACAACTTCGAATTGGATTAGTTTCTCCCGAGCAGATTCTTGCTTGGTCTGAAAGAATTTTACCTAATGGAGAAAGAGTTGGAGAAGTGACTACAGACTATACTTTAGATTATAAAACTTATGAACCCGAAAGAGATGGGTTATTTTGTGAAAAAATCTTTGGGCCTAAGAAAAGGGGAGTTTGTGCTTGTGGAAAATCTCGAGTCATCGATAATGAAAAGGAAGACCACAAATCCAATTTTTGTGCCCAATGTGGAGTTGAACTTGTTGTGGATTCTCGAATTCGAAGATATCGAATGGGATACATTAAACTGGCATGCCCCGTTGTTCATATTTGGTATTTCAAACGGCGTCCCAGTTATATCGCGGATCTATTAGATAAAACCCGTAAAGAATTAGAAGACCTAGTATACTGCGATGTGTGACTTGATCACAAGCTCCTATTAATACAGATCCGTTAAAACTGTCATCCTATTAAATCTAATTGGGATGCCCTTAGCTCTGACACGTCCCTCGGGAAGAGTAGCATGAAGCTCAGAGATGTTGATAAAGAGGCATGAATCTAGGGTTAATATCTTGTATATTAAATTGCTAATTGGACTTCGTAAAAACACTTCTTTTCTTATAAGAATGGTTCATTTTGTTTAAGATTATCCTTTATTTCTTCGAGACCAAAAAGAATATATGGTTATAGGAGTCTATTCATCGCACATATGCTTCAAAAAGTATTGTAACCATCGAAGTAAAGCAGAAACCTACAGGATCAAATAGAACGAGATACAGACAAGTAAATCCCTTATGAGTTTCAAATGAATTGAAGGTCTTTAGCAAAGAAATGTATCGTTCAAAAGGGAGGAGACTGCTCAATAATTCCGTATTTATGTTGTAATACGAATCGTAAACGAATATTTGAATGAACTTGTAACTTGAGCAAAGAGTAACTATTTTATTTAAGAGCAAAAAACATTATTATGCATAATAATAATTATGCATAATAATACAAAATTACTTTACGTTTTGTTATAGTTATATAGTTACTTGAGCCGGATGAGAGAAAACTTTCATGTCCGATTCTGAGGGGGGGAAATCCTAGAATAACCTATCCAAATGTTTGTATTACTAGGCCCATAGCTAATAAGCCAACTTTATTGCGATTTCAGGCTTCACTTAAATCTAAGTATCAATCCTGGCAAGAGATTATTGCTTATTTTCTCTCTTGGGATTTTGATTTTGATCTATTTCAAGAGAGAGAAATAGCCACTGGGGGAAAAGCTATCAGAGACCAACTAGCTGGTCTGGATTTACAAATTATTCTAGATCGTTCATATGTGGAATGGAAGAGATTGGACGAGATAATATCTATATTTTTTACGGGGACTGAGGATGTAGAACAGTATGTAGAAGAGGAGGAGGGATTGATGTATGATAAATTTAAAGAGCAAGAACTTCAAAAACTTCGAAGAAGAAAAGATCTATTGGTTAGACGCATGAGATTAGCGCAATATTTTGTTCAAGCACATATAGAACCACAATGGATGGTTTTATGCCTATTACCAGTTCTTCCTCCCGATCTGAGGCCAATGTTTCAATTAGATGAAGTTGGACTGATTAGTTCAGATCTCAATGAACTTTATCAAACAGTTATCCGTCGAAATAATCTTCTTAACCACTTCATAGAAAATAGTGTATCTGTAATGGCGGATTTCTTGATTGATCAAAAGAAATTAATCCAAGAAGCCGTAGATGCACTTCTTGATAACGGCATCGGCGGACAACCAGTGAGAGATAGTCATGATAGGCCTTATAAATCGTTCTCAGATTTCATCCAAGGCAAAGAAGGAAGATTTCGTGAAAATTTACTTGGTAAACGAGTTGATTATTCAGGTCGTTCTGTTATTGTGGTAGGTCCCCTTCTCTCATTGTATCAATGTGGATTACCCCGAGAAATCGCAATAGAACTTTTTCAAGCATTTTTAATTCGTGATCTAATTGAACGACAGATTGCTCCCAATCTAAGAGCTGCTAAAATTATAATTCGAGATAGGGGACCCATTATATGGAACGTACTTAAACAAATTATGCAAAGACATCCCATATTGTTAAATCGAGCGCCTACTTTACACAGATTAGGAATACAAGCATTTATACCTATTTTAATAGAAGAACTTGCCATTCATTTACATCCATTGGTTTGTGCAGGATTTAATGCGGATTTTGACGGAGATCAGATGGCTGTCCACGTACCTCTATCGATGGAAGCTCAAGTAGAAGCTCGTTTACTTATGTTTTCTCATCTTAATCTTATCTCTCCAACTATAGGAGATCCTATTTGCGTACCGACTCAAGATATGCTTCTTGGACTTTATAGATCAACCCTTCAAAAAAATCAAGGTATTTATGAAAATAGGTATCACCCAAATAAATCAAAAAATAAGATCGTTTCACCTTCGTTTTCTAGCTATGATGATGCGCTCAGAGCTTATCAACAAAAACGAATTGATTTAGACAGTCCTTTATGGCTCCGTTGGGGGAGAGATATAGATATATCTATTATTAATTCAGTAAACCGAGAAGTCCCTATCGAAGTTCAATATGAATCTTTGGGTACCTTCCACGAAATCTATGAACATTTTAGAATAAGAAAAGGTAAAATGGGAGAAATACTGAATAAATATATTCGAACAACCGTCGGTCGTTCTCGTTTTAATCGAGAAATAGAAGAAGCTATAAAAGGCGTGTGGGTTTATGATATCCAACAAGAAATGTCACTATTCAGAATCTAATGTTATTAGTCTTATGATCCTTTCATTCATGTAGAGATACAGATCAAGGAAGCCGTACGGCTTGAACCCATTGTTGAATCTTGTTCAAAAAAAAAATGGGAGATTTTTATTATGGCAGAACCTAATTGTTTCGAAGTGCCCTTTGAAGTGCCCTTTTATAATAAAGTTATTAATAAAACTGCTATGAAGCAGCTTATTAGCAAATTCGTAAATCAATTTGGATTGGCATATACATCACATATATTAGATCAACTAAAAACTTCAGGTTTCCAGCAAGCGACTGATGCAGCTATTTCATTAGGAATTGATGATCTTTTAACAACGCCATCTAAAGTATGGCTTATCCAAGATGCGCAGCAACAGGGTTTTGCTTCGGAAAAACATCATGATTATGGGAATGTACATGCAGTGGAAAAATTACGTCAATTGATCGAGATATGGCATGCTACCAGTGAATATTTGAGACGAGAAATGAATCCAAATTTTAGGATGACTGATCCTTTTAATCCAGTACATATGATGTCCTTCTCGGGAGCTAGAGGAAGTACATCTCAGGTTCACCAATTAGTAGGTATGAGAGGCTTAATGTCAGATCCTCACGGAAAAATCGTTGATTTACCGATTCAAGGAAATTTCCGTGAAGGACTCTCCTTAACTGAATATATTATTTCCTGTTATGGTGCTCGTAAAGGAGTTGTGGATACTTCTATACGAACAGCAGATGCTGGATACCTCACACGTAGACTTGTTGAAGTAGTACAACACATCGTTGTGCGTAAAGCAGATTGTGGCACTATCCAAGGTCTTTTTGTAAGTCTCATTCAAGATCGAGAAATAATCAAAAATAAAATTGTTCTACAAACACTAATTGGTCGTGTGTTAGCAGACGATATATATATAAATGGGAGATGTATTGCCATGCGTAATCAAGATATTGGGATTAAACTTGCCAATCAATTACAAAACCTCCAAACACAACCAATATATATACGAACCCCTTTTACTTGCAAAAGTATATCGTGGATTTGTCAATTGTGTTATGGTCGGAGTACAACTCATATTAACTTAATCGAATTAGGAGAAGCAGTCGGTATTATTGCAGGCCAATCAATTGGAGAACCAGGAACTCAACTAACATTAAGGACTTTTCATACTGGTGGGGTATTTACAGGTGATATTGCAGAACATATACGAGCCCCTTTTACTGGAAAAATTGAATTCAATGAAAATTTGGTTTATCCTACACGTACACGTCATGGGCATCCTGCTTATATATGTCATAATAGTTTATGCGTGACTATTGATAGTAAAGATAAAGTACAAAACTTAACCATTCCACCAGAAAGTTTGCTCTTCATTCAGAATCATCAACTCGTGGAATCAGAACAAGTTATTGCCGAAGTTCGTGCTAAAACATTTCCCTTCAAAGAGAAAGTGGAGAAACATATATATTCTGACCTAACAGGAGAAATGCACTGGAGTATCCCTATGTCCAATTTTATATTGAAGACAACTCATTTATGGGTATTATCGGGAAGTATGTACAAATCTGTTGTAGTACCTTTTTATACATTTCTTAAAGATCAAGATCAAGTGGATATTAATAGGGAAAATAAAGCAAGTTCCAAATTTATGTTTCATAACAAATTAGACTATAATAATCTTTTTTATTCCAATGATAAAAGTCAGTTACTTAGTAAGGGAACTATTCGTTCATTACCTAATGAGAATAAAAAAGGTGAATCTTTTATGGTTCTTTCCCCTTTCGATTTTTTGCAAATCGTTCTAGTTAACGATTCAAAAGGTTTAAATACAGTAAAAAAATTAATTAGGAAGGATCCAATTATACAAATAATTGAATTGTCAGGTCTATTGGGTCATTTACATAGTATTGCTAATCATTTCCCATACTCCCATTTCATAACTTATAATACATTCTTACTAAATAACCGTTCAATTTCTGGCAATTACTCAAATATTCTGCAAGTAGCTAAATGCTATTTTATGGATGAAAAGGCGGGAATTTATAAATTGGATTCATGCAGGAATATTATTTCCAATTTAGTCAAATTTAATTTGTACTCCTCCTTATCCTATTTTTGTAAAAAAAAAATTTCAGTAGTTAGTCCTGGACAATTTCTTTGTGAAAGTGTATGGATATCCGAAGATGGACCACTCCACGCATCTGGTCAAATTATAGCCGTTCATGAGGAGTCTTTAGTCATTAGATTAGCTAAACCCTACTTGGGTACTCGAGGAGCAACTCTTCATGGTGATTATGGAAAAATTATTTACGAAGGAAATACATTGATAACTCTGTTATACGAAAGATTAAAATCCGATGATATAATTCAAGGTCTTCCTAAAGTTGAACAATTGTCAGAAGCCCGTTCGACTACTTCAATATCGAAAAATCGCAAAAAAAGTTTTAAAAAATTGAACAAGAACCTGGCAAGATCTCTTGGAAACTTTTGGGGGTCATTCATCAGTGTTAGGATAACTATGGAGCATAGTCAGATTCAGTTGGTCAATAAAATTCAAAGGGTTTATCGATCCCAGGGAGTACAAATTTCTGATAAACATATAGAAATTATTGTACGCCAAATGACATCAAAAGTTTTAATTGTAGATGTGGACAATTCGGAAAATGGAAATTTGGAAAATGGATTGGGTAATGTTTTTTTACCTGGGGAACTAGTTGGATTATCACAAGCGCAAAGAATGGATCGTGCTCTAGAAAAGGCAATCAATTATCGAACAATTTTATTGGGAATAACAAAGGCATCTCTGAATACTAAAAGTTTTCTGTCAGAAGCGAGTTTTCAGGAAACTGCTCGGGTCCTAGCTAAATCTGCTCTTCGAGGTCGTATTGATTGGTTGAAAGGCTTGAAGGAAAATGTAATTCTGGGGGATATTATACCTGTCGGTACTGGATTCAACCGTTTGGGAAAACGGAACAAAATGGATCCGGGAACGGAGAATAAAAATCTATTTAGCAACAAAGTGAAAGAGATTTTATCTCATCATCAATATAAAGAAGTCTCTGTTTTGTCCGTTAAGCAAAAAAAAAAAAAAGTTATAAAAAAATTAGTAAAAAAGAAAAAATTGAAACGACCAGTAAAAAAGAGGTAAATAACTTTTAGAAATAGAGGAATTTATTATTATATTAATTTTTATTGTTAGATTCATTTTCAGTTTTAGAATAAAGATAGAAAATGAAATGGATATTTTCTATCCCGTACGATACGGGGCAAGCAATCTTTTTTAATCCATTCCATCGGAATGTAGATATTACAGTTAATAGTAAAAAGAAAGAATAAAAACAAAATGACGAAAAGAAAAAATTGGAACATCAATTTGAAGGAAATGATAGGAGTAGGAGTTCATCTGGGTCATCAGACTAGAAAATGTAATCCTAAAATGGCACCTTACATTTTTAAAGATCGTAAAGATATGCATATTATAAATCTGACTAAAACTGCTCGTTTTTTATCAGAAGCCTGTGACTTTGTTTTTGATGGAGCAAGGAGAGGAAAACAATTTATGATAGTTGGCACAAAAAATCCAGGAGCTGATGCTACTAAATTAGCTGCTTTAGCAGCTCGATGTCATTATGTCAATAAAAAATGGCTAGGGGGCATGTTAACTAATTGGTTCACTACAAAAGCAAGACTTGAAAAATTAAAAAATTTGATGAAAAAAAAAATACGGGAGGATTCGATCGATTTACAAAGAAAGAAGCAGCACTATTAAAGAGAGAATTGAACAAATTGCAGGAATATCTAGGTGGGATTAAATACATGACAAAATTGCCCGATATTGTAATAATTCTCGATCAAAAAGGAGAATCGACCGCCATTCGGGAATGTATAACTTTGGGCATTCCAACAATTTGCTTAGTTGATACAGATTGTGACCCAGATCTCGTGGATATCCCAATTCCAACCAATGATGATGGTAGAGGACCCATCCGATTGATCCTAAAAAAATTAACTTCAGCAATTCGCGCGGGTAGAGAGGTTATATAAAAGGTTAATTTTTAATTAAAAACGGTAAGCTAGATACTGAGTTGGCTACTATTCCAAAATATTAGAGAATAGATTAGAATAATCTATTCTTATTAAAATCAAGAAATTTCCTTAATCAAATAACCATTCCATTATTCTATTTCATAGCCGATGATAGTGAAATAATTTAGGAATCGGTCATTGAACCAAAATCATTTCTTTTTGAAATTAATTTTTGTAAAGAGAACTATGGATATTATACAATTTTCTATTAATACGCTAAATAATTTTGACGAGATATCCATTGTGGAGGTAGGTCAACATTTTTATTGGCAAATAGGGGGGTTTCAAGTTCATGCACAGGTACTTATAACTTCCTGGATTGTAATTGCTATCTTATTAAGTTCAGCTACTATAGCTGTTCGAGATCCACAAATCGTTCCGACCGGAGCTCAAAATTTTGTTGAATATGTTCTCGAATTTATTCGGGACTTGGCTAGAACTCAGATTGGCGAAGAAGAATATGGTCCCTGGGTTTCCTTTATAGGAACTATGTTCCTATTTATCTTTGTTTCTAACTGGTCGGGTGCTCTTCTCCCTTGGGGAATTCTTAAATTGCCTCATGGGGAGTTAGCCGCACCTACAAATGATATTAATACTACGGTGGCTCTAGCTTTGCTCACATCAGTAGCCTATTTTTATGCAGGTCTTACAAAGAAGGGTTTAGGCTATTTTGGGAGATATATTCAACCAACCCCAATACTTTTACCAATTAATATATTAGAAGATTTTACAAAACCTCTATCACTTAGTTTTCGACTTTTTGGGAATATATTAGCTGACGAATTGGTAGTTGCCGTTCCTGTTTCTTTGGTACCTTTAGTGGTTCCTATACCTGTAATGTTTCTAGGATTATTTACAAGTGGTATTCAAGCTTTAATCTTTGCAACTCTGGCTGCAGCTTATATAGGTGAATCCATGGAGAATCATCATTAATTCTAATTAGATTGGACTTAATCTTTTCTAATCTTCGAACTTATAAATTATTTTATATAATAATGGGATGTAGAATGTTCTTTCCATTTTTATTATTATATACCCAAGGATTCAAATCCCTTAATGTATAAGGTATTAGTATAAAGATTTAGGATCAGTAAACTACTAGCGGATTAATAGAAAATTACTAGATAAAATAAATAATATTTGTAGATTCATATCTATAAATAAAATGGAACAAGTTAACGGAGCTTGTTGATATGTACTCCGATATGGAACAATAAATTGACCCCGAAGGGATACATATATCTTATATCTTATGTATGTAGTTTGTAGTATATGATACTATGTATATGCATACATTATCTAAATATGTTAATATATCTATAGAATTTTTCTATAAAAATAAGTTCTTACGCAGGATTTTTTATTCCCTAACTAAAAAAAGAATAAAAATAGGCTTCTGTTTCATAAAAAAAGAATAAATAAGGGTATTTTAATTTTTTTATATCGTTATTTAAATTCTTCTCTAGTTGAACCTGAACGAACAATCAAATCAATAGATCTATCGTATTATCCACCATTTATAAACCTTAGTAAGAGGAGATTACTATGAATCCCTTGATTTCTGCTGCTTCTGTTATTGCTGCTGGATTATCCGTAGGCCTCGCTTCTATTGGACCTGGCATTGGTCAAGGCACTGCTGCGGGACAAGCTGTTGAAGGTATTGCGAGACAACCAGAAGCGGAGGGTAAAATACGGGGTACCTTACTGTTAAGTTTAGCTTTTATGGAAGCTTTAACTATTTATGGATTAGTTGTAGCGTTAGCACTTTTATTTGCTAATCCATTCGTTTGATCTTGTAAAAAAAAATCTGTACCCGTCGGGATTCTAAGTACCCTCCTCTAGTCATTTCCTAGTTCAGCCAATAGGGGAGGGCTGCTTCAAATAATGTTTTATAATTGTATCCTTATTCACAGTTATATGGGACCTGGGACTAACTAAGTACTTAAAATTTACTTATCCAAAACTGGAATAATAGAGTCGAGTCATAGAAAAAACTTTGTAAAAGTTAAATATCGTTATCTATGAGGGGAGAGCGTATGAAAAATGTAACTGATTCTTTCATTTCCCTAGTTTATTGGCCCTCCGTTGGGGGTTTCGGGTTAAATACCAATATTTTAGAAACAAATATAATAAATCTAAGTGTGGTACTTGGTGTACTGATCTATTTCGGAAAGGGAGTGTGTGCGAGTTGTATATTTGAATAATATAGTTGGGTCCAACCAGCTGCACTTTGTAGATAGAAAAGTGCATGATCTCAACGAATTACTTCTAAACGATAAATCATGGAAGAACTATAGCATTTCGTAATTGGTTGGAAAATAAAAATATATAAACCAATAAGGGAGAATCTTTAGAATGGTTAAAGCTAAACTGCTTGAAGTCCAAGCACAACAGGGTATTCTTTCCACCGCTGTGTCAATATGAGATGGGTTCAAAGACACAGTTGGAGATTGATCCGATATATAACATTCATATCAATGGAATGATTCGATCTATCTACTGAAAAATAGTTCTAATCTCCCATCCAAATTTTTTGGTTTCAGTGCGGAACTGACGACCTACACAGAAGGGAATTTATTCAAGAAAAGATAAAGAGGAAATACGAATGAAAAGGAAAAAATAAAAGAACAACAACTTTTTTGATAATCAAAAATACCTTTCGGCAAAAGAGCCCTTCGGAGATTTCGGTCTTTGATAGATTGATCTTATTATTAGATAATATGAACGGAAAGGGCAAGCTTGGTGGAAACAATAAAAGGGGATTGTTCCCAAAAAAGCCGAGCAGGAGAGCCGAATGAATCGAAAGGTTCGTGTTCGGTTTGGGAAGAGATTATCTATTCATAAGTTGAATAAATTTATAATCTACTTTCATTAAATAATCTATTAGATAACCGTAAACAGAAAATATTGAGTACTATTCAGAATTCCGAAGAACTATGTAAAGGAGCTGCTGATCAGCTCGAGCAAGCCCGGGCTCGCTTACGAGAAGTAGAAATGAGAGCGCGCGAAATTCGGGTAAATGGGTACTCTCAAATAGAGCAAGAAAAAGAGGATCTCATTAATGTTGCTTCTGCTAATTTGGAACAATTAGAGAATTTCAAGAATGAGACTGTTCACTTTGAACAACAAAGAGCAATTGAACAGGTCCGACAGCAAATTTCTCGCCAAGCTGTACAAAGAGCTCTAGGAACTCTGAATAGTTGTTTGAATAGCGAGTTACATTTACGTACGATCGATCATAATATCGGCCTGCTTAGAGCCATGAAAAACATAACTGATTAGCTTTAATATATACTAAATCATTTTACTTAAAAAAAAAAATACAAATATATATATAGTATGGGTCTTATTTTTAAAAAGAGAATTATTTAGTATTAATGGTAACTATAGTATTAATGGTAACTATTCGACCCGATGAAATTAGTAGTATGATACGTAAACAGATTGAACAATATAATAACGAGGTCAAAGTTGTTAATATTGGCACTGTACTTCAAGTAGGAGATGGCATTGCTCGTATTCATGGTCTTGATAAAGTAATGGCAGGGGAATTAGTAGAATTTTTAGATGGTACAGTAGGCATTGCGCTAAATCTAGAATCAAATAATGTTGGAGCTGTATTAATGGGTGATGGCTTAATGATCCAAGAGGGCAGTTCCGTGAGAGCAACAGGAAAAATTGCTCAGATACCAGTAAGTGATGCTTATTTGGGTCGTGTTGTAAACGCTCTAGCTCGACCTATTGATGGTAAGGGTAAAATTCCAGCTTCCGAATTTCGATTGATCGAATCTCCCGCTCCAGGTATTATTTCAAGACGTTCTGTATATGAACCTCTTCAAACGGGTCTTATTGCTATTGATTCGATGATCCCTATAGGACGCGGTCAACGAGAATTAATTATTGGGGACAGACAGACCGGTAAGACGGCAGTAGCTACAGATACAATTATCAATCAAAAAGATCAGAATGTAATATGTGTTTATGTCGCTATTGGTCAAAAAGCCTCTTCCGTAGCTCAGGTAGTTAATACTTTTCAAAAAAGCGGCGCAATGGATTATACCATTGTGGTATCGGAAACTGCGGATTCTCCCGCTACATTACAATATCTTGCTCCTTATACAGGAGCAGCTTTAGCCGAATATTTCATGTATAAAGAACAACATACATCAATAATTTATGATGATCTCTCCAAACAAGCACAAGCTTATCGACAAATGTCTCTTCTATTAAGAAGACCACCGGGCCGGGAAGCTTATCCAGGAGATATTTTCTATTTGCATTCCCGTCTATTGGAAAGAGCAGCTAAATTAAATTCTCAGTTAGGTGGGGGTAGCTTAACTGCTTTACCAATTGTTGAGACTCAAGCTGGAGATGTTTCAGCTTATATTCCCACTAACGTAATTTCCATTACCGACGGACAAATTTTCTTATCAGCCGATCTATTCAATGCAGGAATTCAACCTGCCATTAATGTGGGTCTTTCCGTATCTAGAGTAGGATCCGCGGCTCAGATGAAAGCTATGAAACAAGTAGCTGGAAAATTAAAACTAGAGTTAGCTCAACTTGCAGAGTTAGAAGCCTTTGCACAATTCGCTTCTGACCTTGATAAAGGCACTCAAGATCAATTGGCAAGAGGTCAACGATTACGCGAGTTGCTCAAACAATCTCAATCAGATCCTTTGACAGTGGAAGAACAAATAGCTATGATTTATACTGGAACGAACGGATATCTAGATGTATTAGAAATTGTACAGGTGAAAAAATTTATCCTTAATTTGCGCAAATATTTATTAAAAGATAAACCCCAGTTTGGAGAACTTATACGTTCTACTGGGACATTCACGGAACAAGCAGAAACTCTTTTAAAAGAAGCTATTCAAGAAAATACCGAACGTTTTCTACTTCGAGAACAAAAATAATACTTTCTTTTTCTTTATTTTTTAAAAATCGTTCGGAACAGGGTAGAAGATCCTATCCTAATTAAATAAAGAAAATAACTTTGCTACATTTCAATATTAAATCTTGAACAATTGAATTAATATTATTACGATTACGTCCAATAGGATTTGAACCTATACCTAAGGTTTAGAAGACCTCTGTCCTATCCATTAGACGATGGACGCTATCTTTTTTTTTATTAATTTATTGAAATACTTTATCGCTTTATCGAAAAACAAATTCGACTTTTTATCCATCCACGATTATGTTCGGGAAATAAAGAGAAAGAATAGTAGGGCATCAAAAATTAATTTCGAATGAAATGCTACCTACGACAAAATGCTTTGAATAAGCAATATGAGCGGGTAGCGGGAATCGAACCCGCATCGTTAGCTTGGAAGGCTAGGGGTTATAGTCGGCGTCGATTAACGCCTCTAATTCAGAAACGAACATGAAAATTTAATTCGGCTCCTCCATGTCAGAGAGAAAGGGGGGGGTCAAGTCAAAAAGAATTATTATTCTTTTTTTTATTTTTTTTTATAATCTTTTATCATACTAATCTGATCTATCCAGTTTCAATCTACAACATTTCATCCATATTATAGCCTTGAACAGCTTGTATTGTTAAAATAATACAATAAATATAGGGCTCTATCTAAATCAATAGATAGAGGGCTCTATCTAAATAATGAATTAAAAAGTTATTGGAGAGGAAATAAAGAAATGATATCAGAGGGTCAAATTTTGATAGCCCTTTTTGCTGCTTTTATAACAAGCATTTTAGCTTTCAGATTAGGTAAAGCACTGTATTAATAATTTATTCAATTATTCCTGATATAGGGAAGATCATAGCCTGGCCAGATACTGGCCGGGCTAGAGAAATCTAAGAGTAATTTAGAACGGAATGAACAATACAATTGTATTTTCGTGGTCTTTAGCTTCAAAATTTTAGCTCTATTCATTCTATATCTCCCATCTCGGAGAGATGGCTGAGCGGACTAAAGCGGTGGATTGCTAATCCGTTGTACAGACTATCTGTACCGAGGGTTCGAATCCCTCTTTATCCGTTCAGTCACTTCAAATGAATCCTAAAATTTTTTAACCTATAGACCTTTTTATTCTTTACGCCCAGGATTTCGTCCTGGATCGTTCGATAGAAATCCGAAGATAAATAGAGAAACAAAAAATATAACTACTGTGTAAACGAACAGCTTAAGAGTAAGCATTATCTAATCTCCAGGATTCTTATTAGAGTTACAAAGGAATAGATCATCAATCTTTGCATCATATAATTGATACTTCAATACCAAGCAATATTACCATTTTAAATCTAAAATGGTACGATTTTGGTCTCCACATTATGTGTGGAGATCAAATTTAAAAATATGAATTTATTAAATATTTTTCTTTTATTGCTTGGGATTGAAGAGTTCAAATAGGGACTCAACTCCTAGTTCAACTATCCTAAACAAGTTTAGGATCGTCAGAATCAATAAATTGATTCCCTACTCCACTTTTTTTGCAATTAAATCTAACGGATATTTCCTCTATGTCATTTGCATCAATATCTAATAGCCCCAACTCTCCCTATGATGGGGGTTCGGAACTGACTAAGACGAATTAAAAAGTATTGAGCCTGGGAGGTAGGTATTTTGATCTGTTGGCAACCAGAATAGAATTGCTGCTTCACAAAATAAGAAGCAGAACAAGGAAAAATAATTCTACAAAATTAAAATTTGGTTAATGACAGCGATCCAAGATCCATCAATATATGGAAATGGAATAAAAGTATGGAAACAATATTTAAATTGTTTTGCATCAAGTTAATCGTTTCTTTTTTATAAAAATCGATACTTCTTGCTAAGATTATCGAAAACTTACGGCAGCTTGCCAAGCAAAGGCTAAGAGAAAAAAGAACAAAGGTATAATTGGCATTATATCTACAATTGGATCAGAAATAGCATAAGCCTCGGGCAATTTGGCTAAAAATGGATTATTCAAATGAAAAGCGGCATCGTCTAGACAAATATTGAGGTTGAGTATAACTGGCATTTTGATTCTCCGATCAATAAAAATGATGTAAAAGCTCAAAAGTATTTTGCCAATTAATCGAAATTATTTGGCAAGATTATACTTTGAGTTTTCGGGTTGGAAGGGATCATTTCTTCATAAATAATTTTAACCATTCTGATAGAGAATGACCAATTAATAGATATTCTTGTTTCTTTTTCCGTTCCCCAACCGAATTACTTAAAATAAAGCTATTTTAAATATACAATCGATATTCCAATCTAATAAGAATAATACAAGAATAATACAATTCAGATTAGAATGGAACCTTGTTTGAATATATAAACAAGATATAGGATCTTATATGCAGCATTCATATAAGAATGGGGCGTGGCCAAGCGGTAAGGCAACAGGTTTTGGTCCTGTTATTGCGAAGGTTCGAATCCTTTCGTCCCAGATGGGACAAATAGTAATAATTAAAATAAATTGCTGTCAATAGTTTAACTAGTCCGAATCAAACAAAAGTGGAAAATAAAATACTTGCATAGAAAATACAGAAATAGTATAATAATTTTCAGTCTCGATTAGACTGGAGATGTCGAAAGATAAATAAGTAACAGAGGGTATCCCACCCTTGAACTGGAACTAATATCCACCAAATAAATTTAAATGAAATTTATGAGATCCGATTATCTCATGATTTCGTTCGCCAATAAGGGGATATGGCGGAATTGGTAGACGCTACGGACTTAATAGAATTGAGCCTTGGTATGGAAACTTACTAAGTGATAGCTTCCAAATACAGGGGAACCCTGGAATATTTTGAATGGGCAATCCTGATCCAAATCCGTATTATAGGAACAATAATTTTATTTTCTAGAAAAGGGATAGGTGCAGAGACTCAACGGAAGATATTCTAACGACTTAATATCATTTGAATTTGAACCAATATTCTATCTACAGAGTGTAGTATGTTATTGAAAACTTTGAAAGTGTTCTGTATCATCGTTAAAACTTGTTTCAACGATTAGAACTTGAGTTGTTCTAGGCTTGCCTAGCTTAATGAATACTTAATTAAAGTAATTCAATTAAGAAATAAATAGAATTTATTCCATTTTTGAATTATTGGACGAGGATAAAGATAGAGTCCAATTCTACATGTAAATGCCAACAACAACAATGCAAATTGCAGTAGTCGGAAAATCCGTTGGTTTTATAAACCGTGAGGGTTCAAGTCCCTCTATCCCCAGGTGTATTTCCGAATTAAAGAAAGATCAAATATTATTACTCTTGACAATTTTATAAGCAATCCAGAATATAGAGCTATATTCCCATAAATTTAGAAAGGTTGATCGTAAGATCAACTCATACATTTTGTCAGATATAACATTTGTGTATGTATAATTGTATTATACATACAATTTAAATTTATAATAGAAATTGATAATGGTAACTTACCAATCCAAAAGTATAATTTAAAAAGGGAAATAGATTTTCTTTTGTCTTTTTAGTTGACCTGAGCTCAGGTTCTGCGCTAGGATGATAAACAGGGAAGAGTCGGGATAGCTCAGTTGGTAGAGCAGAGGACTGAAAATCCTCGTGTCACCAGTTCAAATCTGGTTCCTGGCATGCGGAACCGTATAGATTATATACTAGGTATAATCTAGTATCTTTACCCTATTATTTACATTATTTAATAGATCATGTGTATAGATGAGTATAATTCATGCATGTAGACATATGCATATGCTGGTAAAAGCATTTACATTTTTTATTTTTAATGTGTCTTCTCTGTCCTAATCGAATATAAATATTATGTATGTACCATATAATAAAACTAAAGAACTTATATTAAACTTTAAACTGAAATTAGTATAAGTTCTAATTGTAGCTTTCATTTTCGTACATGAAATAAATGTGCGTGGTATAGTTTAAAAATTCTTTGATGTGTAAATAAAATATTTTATACATCCTTCTTTCATTCAAGGATATAGGATAATAAAAATGAATAATAGATTTGATTGCTGATTGCGGCCAGAGTCTGTGTTATCTTATTCCATAAGAAGACAGATAAACTCTAAAAAAGATAGATCTAAGTTTTTACTTTTATTCGATTCAATGAGAATCTTGTATCTCATAAAAATCAGGTGCAATATAATCTTTGCGTAAAGGCCAACCAATCCAACTTTCAGGCATCAATATACGTTTGAGACATGGATGACTCTCATAAAGGATTCCCAACATATCATAAGATTCCCGTTCCTGGAAATTAGCACCTTTCCAAATACGTAGAACAGAGGGGATTTTGGGATTGTCCCTGGGGACAAAGACTTTTATACACACCTCTTCGGGTTGATCTGTATTAACCTTTATTATCGTAAGATGATATACACTAGCTAATAATCCCCCTGGTGCTACATCATAGGCACACTGAGAACGGAGATAATTAAAACCATAAACATATAAGGCAACGGCTATAGAAGCCCAATCCTCAGATTTGATTTGTAGCGTCTCTGTGCCTTGGTAATCGAAACCTAAAGGTCTATGAGCTAACTTATGCTTGGCTAGCCAAACAGACAATCGACCCTTCATTTGATTACTATTTATTGTCAAAGTATCTTTATAAAGATTTGACATTTGCAAAAAAATTTTCAAGTGTATTTGTATTTCCTGCTCGTTACTTTCTACTTTTCTACTAACGATTATTCATTAGCCAATTAGATAGATAGAGTTCTCTATCTATCTATTTTCAAGTTTTTCAAAGAGTATCTCTGAAATGGATTCAGACGTTTTGGAGGGTATCTCTAAAGTCGATTTGAATGGAGATTCATAAGATTGATGAAAAAACTTCTCCCCTTCATTTTTAGGTCCAATATTAAACCTATGCTTTCTAGTAAAATACCTCTGTACTTGCTGAGACTCGGTCCTATCTTCAGATATTTCTCGAGCTATTTTTTCACGAAGTTTTATTATAGCATCTATAATAGCTTCTGGTTTAGGAGGGCAACCCGGCAAATAGATATCCACAGGAATTAACTTATCTACTCCGCGAACAGTACTATAAGAATCTGTACTAAACATTCCTCCTGTAATAGTACAAGCTCCCATAGCAATTACATATTTTGGTTCGGGCATTTGTTCATATAATCTCACTAAAGAAGGAGCCATTTTCATGGTCACAGTTCCAGCTGTTATAAGGAGGTCGGCTTGTCTAGGACTAGATCTTGGTACCAAACCGTAACGATCAAAGTCGAATCGTGAACCTATTAATGAAGCAAATTCGATGAAACAACAACTAGTACCATAAAGGAGCGGCCATAAACTAGAGAGTCTTGCCCAATTTGAGAGATCGTTTAGAGTAGTTGAAATCACTGAATTCGGAATTGATTGATCAAGTAGAAGTGACTCTACAGGATTTATGGCTGGCTTTATATAATTTTCTACTTCCCTTCTACCACCCCAAAATCTGGAAGTTAAGACCATTCCAATGCTCCTTTTCTCCATGCATAAACTAAACCAATAATTAAGATAAGCACGAAAATAAAAGCTTCTATAAATGTATATATACCCAAAATATCAAAACTCATAGCCCACGGATAGAGAAATACTGTTTCCACATCAAAAACAACGAAAACTAGAGCAAACATATAATAACGAATCCTAAATTGGATCCAGGTATCTCCCATTGGTTCTATACCTGATTCGTAACTAGTTGCTTTCTCCGGCCCTTTACTTATGGGAGCCAAAGCTATAGAAATTGAGAATGCTAGAATCGGAATAAGGATACATATTACTAAATATATCCAAAAAGTATAATATTCGGAAAATATATACATAAATAGACTCCTGTGAAATAGATAAAGAGTCTTATTTTTAATATTGTCAATTTAGACATCGTTCCTCTATCCCCCGAACATCATGGATTCATATTCATTTATGTTTCGTTCGTGACAACGATATAAGTAATAGTTAATATCGTTACTTTAATTTTTTTTTCCTCTTTCGTATCGATTCTTTATATACTTGAAGAATCATCGCCGAACGATAACAATGTTTACTTTTTAGTAAAGGGTTCTAATAGAACCCTTGCAGTTCGGCAGACCCCACGTTGACATGAGTTGTAACGTGTCATCAACATGAGTTGATGTAAGGGAATTTAGAGATCTTTTTTTTTAGATCTATGTTCTATCGAGATAGGGCCATTTTTTTCAGGGTCGTTATTTCGAATGATGCAGGATGCGTCAACAAGCTTTATCCATTTGTTCCATATTCAGATGGAGTGAGTCTATAATAAATATGCCATTTGCGCGGAACCTATTAATCTCTCGGAGTAAAAAAAGGCTTATGTATCCATAAGTTTAATTATGTCTTTTTGGGTATATCTCGTAAGGTTAAAGGACTATCAAATCCTATGTCCTATACTTACCTAGATGATGAGACAATTAGAATAAATTTGAGGCTCTCGGATCTATCAACCGAAATACTTAATATTCAACAGTATTGGGAGAAAATGTTCAAGGGCAAATCAACCTAAGTTTTCAAAAATTTGAAATGAATAATAAAAAGATATTTATAAATGAAAATCACTGGGTCATAGAGACAATAAGAAATAGGCGGAATATAAGAGTTTCCGAACTGTATAGGACTATACGGGCTCGAACCGTAGACCTTCCCTTCTCGGTAGAACAGATCAAACTTCTTATTATCAAAATGATTTGAACTGTTCCAAGAACCCAACATGCATTTTTATGGCATTGGGCTCTTTCATTAATTAGTGGATTGATCAGTTAGTCTGATCATTCTTTTATTTCCATAAAAATAATAATATGGCTCCGTTTGCTTCAAACGCAAATTTTGTCTTGTCAGAAGCAATCCCAAAGTTATTCAAAAGGTTCCAGGTTCCCTTGACGTAGGTCTGTCATGCTCAGACATAGCATTTACTCATATGACACTTTATACACCTCAAAGTGTCATAGAGCTAAAAGAATAATTCTCCGTATTCTACTCATTACGCCTTACATTGAATGAACCCGAAATTTACCATATCAAATAGATTTATAGTTTTAATCAGAACTAACTTCATCTTTGTCATGCTATTGTTCTTCCGAGTAAGACTATTTAATAAATATTTTATGGATTGGACGAACGAATAAAATCTCCTGAAAACCATTGGCGCACGTGTAAACGAGGTGCTCTACCAAGCTGAGCTATAGCCCTTTTGAAAATATACTAACAAAATAGTTAATTTTTGTCAAGATGTATATTATACTATTTAGTTAGGGGCATATTGTTTAATATGTTTAATTCTACCTATAATCGTTTACGACTCTATCTATGATTATAAATAACCCACTTAACTCAGTGGTTAGAGTATCGCTTTCATACGGCGAGAGTCATTGGTTCAAATCCAATAGTAGAAAAACAAACTTATTAGATGCCATTGATAACTCAATGGCATCTAATAAGTTTGTTTTTCTACATTTTCATGTTAAATAATGAATTTATTTCCAGATCATTATCGAAGTTGAACTTTATAAAGAAAAGAGATTACTAAGTAAGTTAAAAGTGGTAACTTCACTCTCAGTTATTATTGACTGATCAACTCAGTATAGAATATTTTTGTGTTTTTTTATACTTTTTTGCTAGTATTAGCAATTTGAATCAATCTCCTTTTTTATTTATTTTATATTATTATGAGAACCAATCCTCTTGTTCTTGGGGTTTCCGCACTTGTAGAAAAGAAGGCAGGACGTATTGCTCAAATTATCGGTCCAGTACTAGATGTATCTTTTCCTCCAGGTAATATGCCTAAAATTTACAATTCCTTAATTGTTAAGGATAATAACACAAATGGTCAGCCAATTTGTGTTACTTGTGAGGTACAACAATTATTAGGAAATAATAAGGTTAGAGCTGTAGCTATGAGTGCTACAGATGGTTTGATGAGAGGAATGATAGTAATTGATACAGGAGCTCCACTGAGTGTTCCAGTTGGTGAAACTACTCTCGGAAGAATTTTTAATGTTCTTGGAGAACCTGTCGATGATTTAGGTCCTGTAAATGCTCTAACAACATCTCCTATTCATAGATCTGCTCCCGCCTTTACACAGTTGGATACAAAATTTTCAATTTTTGAAACAGGCATTAAAGTAGTGGATCTTTTAGCTCCTTACCGCCGTGGAGGAAAAATTGGATTATTCGGGGGAGCTGGAGTGGGTAAAACAGTGTTGATTATGGAATTAATCAACAACATTGCTAAGGCTCATGGAGGTGTTTCTGTATTTGGCGGAGTAGGAGAACGTACCCGTGAAGGAAATGATCTTTACAAGGAAATGAAAGAGTCGGGAGTAATTAATGAGCAAAATATATCAGAATCCAAAGTAGCTCTGGTATATGGTCAAATGAATGAACCACCAGGAGCTCGTATGAGAGTTGGTTTAACTGCTCTAACCATGGCTGAATATTTCCGAGATGTAAATAAGCAAGACGTACTCTTATTTATTGACAATATCTTCCGCTTTGTCCAAGCAGGATCGGAGGTATCAGCATTATTAGGCAGAATGCCTTCCGCTGTGGGTTATCAGCCAACTCTTAGTACGGAAATGGGCTCTTTGCAAGAGAGAATAACGTCTACCAAAGACGGATCTATAACCTCCATTCAAGCAGTTTATGTACCTGCAGACGACTTGACTGATCCTGCTCCTGCTACAACATTCGCACATTTAGATGCTACTACTGTACTATCAAGAGGATTATCTGCCAAGGGGATCTATCCAGCGGTAGATCCATTAGATTCAACGTCGACTATGCTCCAACCTTCGATCGTGGGCGAAGAACATTATGAAACTGCGCAAGGAGTTAAACAAACTTTGCAACGTTATAAGGAACTTCAAGACATTATAGCTATTCTTGGACTGGATGAATTGTCAGAAGAAGATCGTTTAACCGTAGCAAGAGCACGAAAAATTGAAAGGTTTTTGTCACAACCTTTTTTTGTAGCAGAGGTATTCACTGGTTCCCCCGGTAAATATGTTAGTTTAGTAGAAACAATTAGAGGTTTTCAAATGATCCTTTCAGGAGAATTAGATGGTCTCCCTGAACAGTCTTTTTATTTAGTGGGTAACATTGATGAAGCTACCGCGAAGGCTATGAACTTCAAAGAAATTTAATATTATAAAATGAACCTAAATCTTCGTGTACTGACTCCCAATCGAGTTGTTTGGGATTCAGAAGTTCAAGAAATAATTCTAACTACCAACAGTGGTCAAATTGGTGTGTTACCCAATCATACTGCAATTGTAACAGCTTTGGATATAGGAGTGATGAAAATACGTCTCAATGCCCAGTGGTCGACTATGGCTTTAATGGGTGGTTTTGCTAAGATAGACAATAATGAAATAACATTATTGGTCAATAATGCAGAAAGAGGTATTGACATTGATCCTCGAGAGGCTCAGGAAACTTTTAGATTAGCTAAAGTTGATCTTGGACGAGCTGAAGGCAAGAAACAAGCAATCGAAGCTGATGTAGCTCTCAAAAGAGCTAGAACACGACTAGAGGCTGTTGATGCTATTTTGCCAAAATAAATTGTAATATCTACGCAATATTTTTATTCGAAGTAGATACATAACGATCATAAAGAAGTCTTCGAGTTGTCGATACCTAGATTTCCCCGTATTGCCCATACCCTCTGGGAAATATTTAAATTGAGCCATATTCCATTTTTTTTTTTTAGGTATTTTTATATACCTATATATATTAATATAGTTTTCTACACTTATGAATAGAAGTCAAATTAATGACCTTTAGATACTTAAAAAATAAAATAGAAAAGTCCTCGGGTCAATAGAAATAAGAAATTGGGTTGCATCATACATACATAACATGATACAATATTATTTGAAAATAATAAAGGATAAAATTGTTTTGTTTTGCATATTAGAATTCTTTACGTTCCACACTCATGTCGAGTAGACCTCGTTCTTGATAAGAGCTATTAACTAATAAATCATAGGGAGGGACTTATTTATGTCACCAAAAACAGAGACTAAAGCAAGTGTCGGATTCAAAGCTGGTGTTAAAGATTACAGACTAACTTATTATACTCCACAATATCAGACCAAAGATACTGATATCTTGGCAGCATTCCGAGTCACTCCTCAACCGGGAGTGCCCCCCGAGGAAGCGGGAGCAGCAGTAGCTGCCGAATCTTCCACTGGTACATGGACCACTGTTTGGACCGATGGACTTACCAGTCTTGATCGTTACAAGGGACGATGCTATGATATCGAACCCGTTCCTGGAGAGGAAAATCAATTTATTGCCTATGTAGCTTACCCCTTAGATCTTTTCGAAGAAGGTTCTGTGACTAACCTGTTCACTTCCATTGTAGGTAATGTCTTTGGATTCAAAGCCCTACGAGCTCTACGTCTGGAAGATCTACGAATTCCTCCTGCTTATTCAAAAACTTTCCAAGGCCCACCACATGGTATCCAAGTGGAAAGAGATAAATTAAACAAATATGGTCGTCCTTTGCTGGGATGTACTATAAAACCAAAATTGGGCCTATCTGCCAAAAATTATGGTAGAGCCGTTTACGAATGTCTCCGTGGTGGACTTGATTTTACCAAGGATGATGAAAACGTGAATTCCCAACCATTCATGCGCTGGAGAGATCGTTTCTGCTTTTGTGCAGAAGCAATTTATAAAGCTCAGGCTGAGACGGGTGAGATTAAGGGACATTACTTGAATGCTACTGCAGGTACATGTGAAGAAATGATGAAAAGAGCAGTATTCGCCAGAGAATTGGGAGTTCCTATCGTCATGCATGACTATTTGACTGGAGGTTTCACGGCAAATACTTCGTTGGCTCATTATTGTCGAGACAACGGCCTACTTCTTCACATTCACCGCGCAATGCATGCAGTTATTGACAGACAAAGAAATCATGGTATGCATTTCCGTGTACTAGCTAAAGCATTGCGTATGTCTGGTGGAGACCATATTCACGCTGGTACTGTAGTAGGTAAACTTGAAGGAGAACGAGAAGTTACTTTGGGTTTTGTTGATTTATTGCGTGATGATTTTATTGAAAAAGACCGAAGTCGTGGTATTTATTTCACTCAAGATTGGGTCTCTATGCCGGGTGTCCTGCCTGTAGCTTCAGGAGGTATTCACGTTTGGCATATGCCTGCTCTGACCGAGATCTTTGGGGATGATTCTGTATTACAGTTTGGTGGAGGCACTTTGGGACATCCTTGGGGAAATGCACCTGGTGCAGTAGCTAATCGGGTTGCATTAGAAGCTTGTGTACAAGCTCGTAATGAAGGACGTGATCTCGCTCGTGAAGGTAATGAAGTGATCCGCGAAGCTACTAAATGGAGTCCTGAATTAGCTGCCGCTTGTGAAGTATGGAAAGAGATCAAATTTGAATTTGATACGATTGATACGTTGTAATCAAGTAAGTAATCAACGGACTTTCGTCTGTTTGGTCCCTTAATCGAACCAAACTCGGCCCAATCTTTTAAGATTGAGCCGAATACTGAATGGATGGGAATAGATACTAGGTATAAATATTTACCTCTATCTAGAAATAACTTATAGATATAAATCATGGATCATTCGGTGAGGGGTTGGTTCGGAAGGGATACAATTTCTTATAGTCCCTAACCATGGTGTCCGAAATGTTGTTTTGGACAAAATAAATTAAATCTTCATGATTTAACAGATTTATCTAATTTCTTCTAATCTATCTAGATGATAGCTAATTCGTAAATCAGCTTTGTCCACGAAGAAGGTAAATGAGATAATACAGTAGAATGGACTTCCAATCCAACAATTCAAAGTATCTATTTCAATATTTAATTATGCTATTGTGTAAAGTTAAAAGTTGTACATTAACGATGAAATAAAGGAGACAAGTAAAATGGGTGAAGAAAACAAGGATCGTGAATATATTGAAGAAAAAGTTGAAAAAGACATAGAAGAAAAAGTTGAAAAAGACATAGAAGAAAAAGTTGAAAAAGACATATTCGATCAAAAAAAATATAAGCATTTGTGGGTTTTATGCGAAAATTGTGAGAACGTTACATATACTAAATCGTTAGTAGAAGAATTCAAAGGTGTTTGTCCACAATGTGGAGAAACTCTGCTAATGACTAGTTCAGATCGAATTGATCTTTTAATTGATTCTGGTACTTGGTTCCCCATGGACGAAGATTTCTCTTCTCTAGATCTTCTAAATAAAAAAGATAAGATGCATTTTTTTAACATTGTAGCGGTTCGAGAGATTTCGAAATTATTTTACGATATAATTTCTCATAAATATTATAATAATTCTTATAAGACGTTTAAAAGGTTAGTAGGATTCAACAATACTATTGTTAATATCCTTAGGGTTGTGATAGATAAGAAAAAAAGAGAATATTTGACACATTATTTTTATGCTGGTAAAAAATTACCTCTTGAGATGCTGCAAGACATTATTTCTCGAAGTTTGGAAACGGTTCAACTATTAATGGTTGAAATAGGTATAAAAATAAAAGATGAAATCACTAAAGAGAGGGAACTCCATAAAAAAGTACATAGCTATATTATAGAACATTTAGCTCTATTTAATATTGATTTTTTTGATTTAGATTTATTATCAAAAAAAGATACTATATTTTTATATGACTTTTTCTATAGATTTGCTATATCTAAAAATGCATATAAAGAAAATTTCGTTGGTAACCCTCTTTTACTTTCTTTTAAAGGTTTTAAAGATTTTGATTCTATTAAATCTTCCTATATAAAAAGAAAAGCGAAAAATGTACATATACTTTGCGAATTACGTCAAAAATTAGCTGACGTAGGGTATGAATTGCAGGTAATGATGATAAATTTATTGAAAATAAAACAAGACTATGCTGAGGACTATGGAACGTTTATTGACGATGACGACGACCCGTCTAAGAACACAGACGAATTTAGAACGCTTCGTGAGGATGTATTTCACGAAATAGAGAAATCCTATTTCGATAATATGTATTTTGAAATCGAAAAATTTCTTGACCTTTTTGAAGAAGGGCTCTTCGGAGTAGTCAAATTAGACGAAACAATTGGGTCTAATAATTCAGAGGTGACAGAGTCGAAGTGTAATCCAGAAGAAGAATTTTGTAATATAGAAGAAATAGAAGAAGAAGATTATATATATGAATATGAACAAAAAGATGATCAAAATGGATGTCCTAAACGAACAAATGATAATAATGAAAATGGACGTCCAACTCTAAAGTTAAATGGATGTTTTAGACAAACAAATGATAATAATCAAAATGGACGTCCAACTCTAAGGATAAATGGATATCCTAATCCAACTCTAAAGGTAAATGGATCATTTAGAAAAACAAATGATAATAATCAAAATGGATGTCTTATAAAGAGACGTCATAGAGACGGTATATCTTACCAAGATTATGTTTCTTTAGAGTTTGATCAGAATAAAAATATAATTAGAAAAGATACTTCTATAGAAGATATATCTTATATAGAAGATATATCTTACGAAGATTATAACGATTCCTATCAAAAAGAAACAGGTTTACCCGACGCTATTCAAACAGGCATAGGTCGAGTAAATGGTATTACTGTCGCACTGGGAGTTATGGATTTCAAGTTCATGGGAGGCAGTATGGGCTCGGTAGTAGGTGAAAAAATAACCCGTTTAATCCAGCATGCTACTAAGAATTATCTTCCAGTAATTCTCGTATGTGCTTCTGGCGGAGCGCGTATGCAAGAAGGAAGTTTCAGTTTAATGCAAATGAGTAAAATAGCTGCTGCCTTGCATACACATCAAAAGGAAAAAAATTTGCTATATATTTCTATTCTAACATCTCCCACAACTGGTGGAGTGACTGCTAGTTTTGGTATGTTGGCTAATTTCACAATTGTCGAACCTAATGCATACATTGCATTTGCAGGTAAAAGAGTAATTGAACAGACATTAAATCAGATAGTAGAGGAAGAATCTCAAACGTCTGATTCTTTATTTGATTTTGGAATGTTTGATGTCATGGTTCCACGAGCTATTTTAAAAAAGTTTTTGAGTGAGATAGTTAAAATAATAACTTTTGGAATTGAAAAGTCTGAATAATTAAGTAGATCCCAAAAACAAGTCGAACTTTTTTGGCTTGTACATACTTAAAAATTTGATCAAGTTTTTAAGTATGTACAAGTGTTATTATAGGCGCACAACTAATATCAGACTCTCGTTGTTAAAGAGTGACTAATGACTATTACATTGATAATATATTATTATATATAAATAGGAGGAACAGTCTATTATGGCTACAGCAGAGCCAAGTATTCCAAAAGTACCGTTTAAAGAACCCAAGGAAAAGAAGGGAAAGAAGAGATTTATCATGGGTGAAGAACAAAAAGTCATCATTGAAAAAGAAGACAAAGAAGAAGACGAAGAAGAAGAAAAAGACGAAGAAGAAGAAAAAGACGAAGAAGAAGAAAAAGACGAAGAAGAAAAAGAAGAAGAAGAAGAAAAAGAAGAAGAAGAAGAAGAAGAAGAAGAAAAAGAAGAAGAAGAAGAAGAAGAAAAAGAACAAGAAGAAGAAAAAGAAGAAGAAGAAGAAAAAGAAGAAGAAGAAGAAAAAGAAGAAGAAGAAGAAAAAGAAGAAAAAGAAGAAGAAGAAAAAGAAGTAGAAAAAAAAAAAGGTAAAAAAAAAGGTAAAAAAAAAGAAGACAGTTGGGTCGAAGTATTCTATCAGCTATTTCGCGGGGGAGTGCTTTTTTTAGGTAAGCCACTCGATGAAGAGAGTGCGAGTCTAATAATGAAAAGTATGGTCTATTTAAATCAAGAGAATAGGGGAGAAAAAATAATGTTTTTTCTTCACTGTCGGGGTGGAGCAATGGCATCGGGAGTCGCTCTTTATGATCTTATGCAATACGTAACAGGACATATAAATACAATAGGCGTCGGTTTAAATGCTTCGATGGGAGCTTTTGTCCTACACGGGGGGACTCGTGGTAAACGGGCAGTAAGCGAAAATGGTAGAGTTATGATTCACCAACCTTTTATGTCTCCTTATGATAGTGATAAGGATAAGGATAATGAGGAGGAGGAGGACTCCACCGATTTCAAGTTTGAAGATCCTGGCTTCGAGGCATTTTATCTGCGCTATTTGCGGCAGTATATTACAAGTACATATCTAGAAACATCAAAAATGGATTATTTTATGGTCCATAAGCTAATGGAAAGAGATCATTATCTGGATCCAGATACAGCGGTATCTTTCGGCATTGTCGACCAAGTTGGCGCAGTTGGCCTTTGGCCTCGACTTAAAAAGAAATCAAATGCTAAAGATGATAAATCATATGTTAAAGTTAAAAATGGTTAATATGGTAAAGATGATGACGATGGTAAAGATGGTGAAGATGATAATTCGTAATTCAAACGGTTTATCTATAAATTATTAATTAGTTAATTAAAGTTATATTAGTAACTTTAACACTGATATTAAAGTTATATAATATAATTATATATATAATTAATAATAACTTTATTATTAATAACTTTAATATCAGTGTTATTACCCCTTAGAAATTCATATAATTTCTAAGAGGGTTTCTTAAATGATTTTTCTTTATAAATAGAATTTGCATTCTAGTAATAAAAAAAATATAAATATACAATTTATATTACTCCTTATTAAAATATAAGTAATATAAATTAAATATTACACATCAAAAATAAAAAAATAATCTTTGTATTCTTATTCTTAAAAATAAATTATAAATTCAATGATGCAGATATTAGTTTAACATATCAACATAGAATTTGATCCTATCAACATAGAATAAAGAATAATAACACACATCGTACATTGCATAAGGAGTATCACTATGGTAAATAAAAACTATATTACAGAAGAGGGTGTCGTTACTGAAGCATTGGGTAACGGTATGTTTACGGTCCATTTGGATAGTGATCGTGACATTTTGACGTATGTTTCAGGAAAGATTCGATATAGGCGTATCCGAATCGATGTAGGGGATAGAGTAAAGGTCGAATACTCTCCTTACGATAAGAATAGAGGTCGTATCATTTATAGAAATCGCGGAATAGGAATAGATATCGATGAATGATGTTACTTACTTATTGATTGAACGAATATTAGATTAGGCTTACTCTGTTTTTCGCAAAAAAAATTGAATATGATCCTAGCCATTACAACTTCAAAGACCACAAATATGAAAATCCGTGCTTCTGTTCGTAAATTTTGTGATAAGTGCCGCCTAATTCGTAGGGGAAAACGCCTTCTGGTCATTTGTTACAATCCGAGACATAAACAAAGACAGGGATAATACTTTTTTATATATAAGAAATCCATGTATAATAAATAAAAAAATATATATATAGAAGTATACTTCTATATATATATTTTTTTTTCCACTATTTTAATATAATATAATATGCCAAAAACTATAAAAAGATTTGTTTCAAAAAATACAAAAAGATTTGTGTCACGTAGAACTACAAGAAGATTAGTTCCACGTAGAACTAAACATAGAATAATTAAAGGAGTTATTTACGTTCGAGCAAGTTTTCGAAATACCATTGTTACTGTTACAGATACACAAGGACAAGCGGTTTCTTGGTCTTCTGCCGGTGCTTGTGGATTCAAAGGCACAAAAAGACGTTCACCATTTGCTGCTCAAACTGCAGCAGAAAATGTTCTTTTTACATTAACGGATCAAGGTCTTCTGAAACAGGCAGAAGTTTTGATAAGTGGACCTGGTCCGGGGAGAGATCCAGCATTACGAGCCATTGCTCAAAGTAGTGTACTACTGAGTTTTGTACGTGACATAACTCCTATGCCACATAATGGATGTAGACCTCCCAAAAAGAGACGTGTGTAAGAATTTAATTAATTTTAAGAGAAAGAAATGATGAAATTATCTATTCAATATAATAATTATGATTCAGGATGAAATATTAGTCTCTATTAAGAGACCACAATTGGTGTGCGTCGAATCCAGAGCAGACAGTAAGCGTCTCCATTATGGCCGTTTCACTCTATCTCCGCTTCGCAAAGGTCAAGCTAATACAATAGGTAGTGCAATAAGAAGAGTTTTACTTGGAGAGTTGGAAGGAACGTGCATCACACGTGCCAAATTTGAAAACATAACACATGAATATTCTGTGATGATAGGTATCGAAGAATCGGTACATGAGATTTTGATGAATCTGAAAGAAATTGTACTTAGAAGTGATGCCTACGGAATTCGTGAAGGTTCTATCCATATCGTTGGACCAAAAAAAGTAACCGCTCAAGATATCATATTACCACCTTCTGTCAGAGTAATTGATACTACACAACATATAGCTAGTCTAAACAAATCTATTACCTTAGATATATTATTAAAAATTGAAAAAGGCCGCGGGTATATTATCCAAAATCCAGAGAATTATAATTCTCAGGATGGAATTTTTCCTATAGATGCTGCCTTTATCCCTGTTCAAAATGTAAATTATAGTATTCATTCCTATTGGAGTGGAAATGAGATACAAGAAATTCTTTTTCTTGAAATATGGACAAATGGAGGATTAGCTCCTAAAGAGGCACTTTACGAAGCTTCTCGTAATTTGATTGACTTTTTCCTTCCTTTTATGCGTGCAGAGGAAGAGAACATCACTGAAACAAAAAGTCTTATATCGACTGATACTAAGAGAATCGTTTTCGACCAAATGTATATTGACCAATTAAACTTCTCGACTCGGATATATAACTGCCTAAAAAAGGCTAATATAAATACATTATCGGACCTATCAAATTATAGTCGAGAAGATTTAATGAAAATTAAAAACCTTGGGGAACAATCTGTCAAAGAGATATTGGAATTTCTACGAAATATTGGAATTGATTCACCCGTAAATCGGGTTTAGGTTCATGAAATAGTTCCATTTTATTTATCTATTCATTCCCTTTTTTCTAAGTTTGTTTTGAAAGTAATTGCAATAAATCCATTTGCAATCAATCTTTTACATATTTATTACAAAAAATTTAAATATATCTAAAATAATATATCTAGGGAGAGATCATTTGTCTTGAAGCAACTACTCCCTAGATATAGGAACAAAAGATTTCTTTACAGATTAATATATTTATTATAAATTAGATCAAATTGGAAAAGACCTAGAGTTAAAGATTCATCGATAGGTAACGTTGCCCCAATACCTAACCAAAGAGCTACTACGGTACCGATTAAGAATACTGTTGTAGCTACTGGACGACGAAATGGATTTTGAAATTGATTCACATTCTCCAAGAAAGGGACTGTCAATAGTCCTGCAGGTACTGAAGCCATTAAAAGGACACCTAATAATTTATTAGGTACTGTACGAAGTATTTGAAATACGGGGAAAAAATACCATTCTGGTAATATTTCCAAAGGAGTTGCAAATGGATTTGCCGGTTCACCAATCATTGATGGTTCTAGAACCGCTAAACCTACGGTACATGCAATAGTACCTGAAATTACTACTGGAAAAATATATAAAAGATCATTGGGCCAAGCTGGCTCTCCATAATAATTATGTCCCATGCCTTTAGCTAATTTAGCCCTTAATACAGGATCATTCAAGTCAGGTTTCTTTGTTATTCGGATAAGTAAATTTTTATGAATCTATCCCCCGAAAGAACCGGACATGTCAATTTTGATCATCCGGCTCGAGCAATAACTTAATTAAAAATGATGAAGGGCGTATCATCAGAATAAGAAAGATCTATGCCATTCATTTATGATTTTGTTATTTCGTATTAAATAAGTGCTCAGTATCCAAGTAAGTTCACAAATTAAATCATGGTTAATATGCCTTTTGGACCATCTTATTCCTTGTAATCCGTGTTTATCCCGACCTACATAATTCTTTTTTGCAATACAAGGTATTGGCTTGTTACTGATTCGGCCTTTCTCCTTCCTTAGACCCCTTCTTTTACTCCGATAGTTTACCCTATTTAAATGCAAGGGAAATGCATGCATTTTCAGACTATGAAAAGAAAAGGATAAGCAATAAGTAAAACTTATTACTGTTATTACCATTATCTGGATTTCACGGAGCCTAATTTGGATTCGATCATAGAAATAACTCTCTTGGAACGCAACAAAGTTACCAATCCCTTTTACCCAGGTTCTAAACTTCCTTTTTTTGGGAAGAAAATTGGGACAGAGACACATTTGTGATTCATGGCAGATCGAAAAATTAATCTGCACGGCCTAAGCAATAGTTCAAGTCACACACTCCCATAATCTCTTTTCTCCATCTGAGATGAGTATCTACTTAAATTCTTTGTATTGTATTAGATAAAGTATTGTATTAGATAAATAATACTTAAGATAAAGTAGAAATCCGAGAAACATGGTTTCTTATTTCCATCTTCCCAATTATATGGAAGAATAAATATTCGCGGCAATGATATATCGTTACTGTTACTAAAAAGAATAGGTTTTGAATACTAATTCAAAATGTAGATGTCCTTTCTATAAAGGACCTGAAATACCCTGCTTGCGGATCATTAGAAAGTGCATTGACATAAATACAGCAGTAAGAAGGGGTAATATGAAAGTGTGTAAACTATAAAAACGAGTCAAGGTAGATTGACTCACACTAACACTTCCACGTAATAATTCTACCAAAGGAGATCCTATTAAGGGAATAGCCTCAGGCACACCAGTTACAATTTTTACTGCCCAATAACCAATTTGATCCCAGGGCAAAGAATAACCAGTTACACCGAAAGATACGGTTAGTACAGCTAGAATTACACCCGTAACCCAAGTGAGTTCGCGAGGTTTTTTGAATCCACCTGTTAGATATACACGGAATACATGCAAGATCATCATAAGAACCATCATACTTGCCGACCATCGATGGACCGATCGGATTAGCCAACCGAAGTTTACTTCAGTCATTATGTATTGAATAGAAGCGAAAGCTTCTAGAACGGTGGGACGATAGTAAAAAGTCATAGCAAAACCAGTAGCTACTTGTACCAAAAAACAAGTAAGTGTGATTCCTCCTAAACAATAAAATATATTAACATGAGGAGGAACATATTTACTAGTGATATCATCCGCAATCGCCTGAATTTCGAGACGCTCTTCGAACCAATCGTATACTTTATTGAGATAGGTAAACTCAAATTCCCCCTCTGAAAACCGTACGTGAGAATTTCCTTTCATACGGCTTAAACAAGAACACCCAAATAACTTTACAAACAAAGGTATATCCTTTGTAAAATAGAAAGATGCTTCATACTTCATTCCTTGGGAATATGAAGAATAGGATTCATAATAATCCATGATTTCCTACAAAAATCAGTAATAAATTTAATTGTATAGTGCTCAAATTTCAAGTTGGCTCGTTCTTGAATACATCGCTATAGGCCTTTTGAACGATCTTTTATCCTATTCGTGATCACCTAGATAACAACTAGTATGGACGATCAATAGGAATTATCTTGTCGGGATCTCAATAAATGAATAAATCTAAACCTCAGATTTAAATTTTTACCCCGATGATTTTTTTCATACCCAAAAGGTCTCATGGGTTATAACCTTTAAATTTCATTATTACTCACTCATCATACTAACTAAGAGAGATGAGATACTTTCTCATTCTTCAGTAAGATTAAGCATAAAAAGGAGGAGATATCCTCGATTTCTAATCGTACTGCTTCCAAATTATTAAATTATTGGAAGCCTAGTCACGAGGTATAAATGGTATAAACCAGCAGGTAGAAACCATAGTTCAGATTTTCTTGAATATATTTATTCATATACCTCGTGCTCTGAATATTAACTATTGGATCAATATCCAACGAGGTAGGAGGACCATCTTTATGAAGACAACAGACTAGTTTTCTGTACTAGAATAGAGATCAATTTTAACAAGTCGCACACCCATATTCCAAAAATCCTTAGATAATTACACGATCAAACTACCAGAACGTTATAATATATAGACTCAAGTTATTAATAAAAAGCTTTCCTTACTTAGTTTTTTTTCTTCTTTTGGATGAGTTCGGGATCCGGGCGAATCTTCTAGTTTATCTAGACCCAACTAACTGGAATTCCGTTCAATAAAACAGAAGAATTATAAATTTCCGAGATAATAGATAAGAATACTGCAAATAAAACCATTGCAGTGCCCATGAGAGGAGCAGTTCCCCATCCGGGAGCTACTTTACCAGATTCTGTATTAAGTGGTTTTAAATAATTTCCTACACTAGTTCGTATTGGCCCGGTTCTAGAAGTATCATCAATAGTCTGTGTAGCCATAAAACAATAGTATTGGTTGAGATCTATTAACTTTGTATACTATTAATGTATATATACATACATATAATTATCTATCAATGGAAACTGCAACCTTAGTCGCTATCTCCATATCTCGTTTACTTGTTAGCTTTACTGGTTATGCCCTATACACCGCCTTTGGGCAACCCTCTGAACAACTTCGAGATCCTTTTGAAGAGCATGAGGACTAGTTGAAATAATGACCTTCCCAATTGGGAAGGTCATTATTTGATTATATTATAATTATAATAAGTAGGATTTGAAGAAAAAATTATTTTCTTCCTCTATCCGGAACTTTTGGGGGTTCTCGGAAGAAAATAGCGAAAAAAATTATCCCTAAGGTCGACACCAAAAGGAATGTATAAACCAATGCTTCCATAGATTCGATCGTAGTTTGCAATTACGGATATAGCTTTCGTACTAATTACAACAACATTTTCTTATATTTTTTTATTTTTAAATGAATATTCACTGACATGGAATCTCTCTCTCTCAATATTTATTATTGATCGGAGCGACGCTATATTATACCACTTGTTTTTTAGTAGTTGGATCTCCCAGTTTTTGGAATGCCCCAAATTCCACTTGGGCATCCAAATCGGGGTCAATACCAGCGAAAACATCTCTGAATAGGGTTCTAGCACCATGCCAAATGTGTCCAAAAAAGAAAAGAAGAGCAAATGTAGCATGTCCAAAAGTAAACCAACCCCTTGGGCTACTCCGAAAAACACCGTCGGATTTCAAAGTAGCACGATCCAATTCAAAAATCTCGCCTAATTGTGCACGCCTAGCATATTTTTTAACTATAGTAGGATCACCAAAGCTAACCCCGTCAAGTTCACCACCATAGAACTCAACAGTTACACCTACTTGTTCAACACTATACTTTGATTCTGCTCTCCTAAAAGGAACATCGGCTTTTACAATTCCTTCTTCATCTACTAGAACAACTGGAAATGTTTCGAAAAAGGTAGGCATACGACGTACAAAAAGCTCATGTCCCTTTTTGTCTTTAAATATAGGGTGTCCTAACCAACCAACAGCAATTCCATCCCCATTGTCCATCGCACCCGCCCTGAATAACCCTCCTTTAGCTGGATTATTCCCAATGTAATCATAAAAAGCAAGTTTCTCAGGAATTTTTGACCAAGCTTCTGATAGACTTAGATTCTCAGCCAGACCAGCACGAACCCGTCGATCTATTTCTTGTTGGAAGTATCCCTGATCCCACTGATAACGAGTAGGACCAAATAATTCGATCGGAGTGGTTGCGGAACCATACCACATTGTCCCTGCCACAATGAAAGCTGCAAAAAATACAGCAGCAATACTGCTAGATAAGACAGTCTCAATATTCCCCATACGTAATCCTTTGTATAAACGTTGGGGAGGACGAACACTGAGATGAAATAGACCTGCTAATATACCTAATATACCTGCTGCAATATGATGAGCAGCTATTCCTCCTGGAACAAAAGGATCAAAACCTTCAGCTCCCCACGCCGGACTTACAGGTTGTATATTTCCAGTTAGTCCATAAGGATCAGACACCCATATTCCAGGGCCATACAACCCCGTTACATGAAATGCTCCGAATCCGAAACAGGCTGCTCCTGAGAGGAATAAATGAATGCCAAAAATCTTAGGCAAATCTAAAGAAGGTTTTCCTGTACGGTCATCACAGAATACGTCTAGATCCCAATATACCCAATGCCAGATAGCTGCTAAAAAGCATAAGCCAGAAAACACAATATGTGCTCCGGCCACACCTTCATAGCTCCAAATACCTGGATTAGATACAGTTTCTCCAGTTATACTCCATCCACCCCACGAATCCTTTATTCCTAGACGAGTCATAAAAGGTATAACGAACATACCTTGTCTCCACATTGGATCAAGAACAGGATCGGATGGGTCGAAAACTGCTAATTCGTAAAGAGCCATTGAACCAGCCCAACCAGAAACTAAAGCTGTATGCATTATATGCACAGCGATTAATCGTCCAGGATCATTCAATACGACAGTATGGACACGATACCAAGGCAAACCCATGAAAATACCCCTTTTTATCAGAAAAAGTAGACACTATGTAACTTTCTCACATTAAATAAGATTATGCTAGCGAGTTATACCTTTATCTCAAAGATGAACATTCAAAAAAATTAAATTAATGGAACAGTTAAAAGTATTTATGTTCAATATAGCAACGAGAAGCGGATATATATTATCCTTTATATGTACCAATATACAATGTGGAAATTGGTCCCATTTATACAGTCATATATAAACAAGCTTTATAAAGTAAAGTACTTTAGATATTTAAAAAAAAGGCAAGTCCACTTATTTGGTCCTATCACTCATTTGGGCTTATAATTTATCGTTGTTAATGTTAATAGAGAGAAATATTAAAATATTTATTTTATGATAAATCCCAATTTACCCTCTGTTTTTGTGCCTTTGGTGGGCTTGTTTTTTCCGGCAATTACAATGGTTTTTCTTTATTTCTATATTCAAAACGACGAGATTTTATGAATATGATTCAATCAGATATCATAAATAATAAATATATTCCAATCTTTCAATCGTAGAACAAAAGAATATGTTTATTCTTTTATATGGATAATATATAATAAAACCTCTTTTAGACACGAACAAAATAGATCTAAATAGATATTAATCTTTATTTAGATCTATTCATACTCAATATATGAATGTGTATGGTATGGTCTATACATCATGAATATAAGCTGGATGTATATGATATGTTATATACATAATTATTTTATAATTACAATATATAAGGGTGTGTGAATGAATAAGTCTTTATTACTTAATAATATGTATACATATACATTCGAATCTCGAGATTGGTATTTAATACTCGTGCAATGAACTATTTTTTTAGAATCGATAAGTTAAGGACCAATTCCCCCCAAAAAAAGCACACACCCTAAATATATAGTCTACCTAGATGCTTATATGTATATGGCTATTTATTATTTATTATATAGCCCATTTATGAAAGTGACTTTGGGATGGTAGTAAAAAGAGTAAGTGTTTGGCTACTCCCTAAAATTAAATAGTACGCAATTTGTTATGAATCGTCGATCCAAATGGCTCTGGATAGAACCCATAACAGGGTCTAGAAAGATCATCAATTTTTTTTTTGCTTGTATCCTTTTTTTTGGTTCACTAGGATTTTTATTGGTCGGAATTTCAAGTTACCTTGGTAGGGACCTTATACCCTTATTGTCATCTCAGCAAATACTCTTTGTTCCACAAGGAATTGTAATGTGTTTTTATGGTATTGCGGGTCTGTTCATTAGCTCTTATTTGTGGTGTACAATTTTGTGCAATGTAGGTAGTGGTTACAATAAGTTTGATGAAAAAGAAGGAATTGCATGTCTTTTTCGTTGGGGATTTCCCGGAAGAAATCGCCGTATTTTTATCCAATTTATTATGAAGGATATTCAGGCGATAAAAATGGAAGTTCAAGAAGGTATTTCCCCTCGTCGTGTTCTTTATATGGAAATAAAGGGTCAACAAGACATCCCTTTAACTCGTACTGAAGAAAATTTGACTCTGCGTGAAATGGAACAGAAAGCTGCCGAATTAGCCCGTTTTTTGCGTGTATCCGTTGAAGGATTTTGAAATGGGGATCTTATTCAACATACAAATGTGTAGATCTATATAGTAGATACGATAAAAAATTTGGATATAAAAAACTCTATATTATTATTTCTCTTTAGAGAGGACCGAGAGATCCAGTAGACATTACGTCTCAAAAGTAAAAATTAATTAAACTATAATAAATATAAATAGTGTATTAAAAATTAAAAACACTTTTTTACATATGTGTACGGCAAGGCCTTTTGGAGTGCAGAATTGGTCTTATTTTTTATTTATGAAATAATTAATTATTTCTTTGGTTCCTATAACATAAGTTAGTTGTTGATACGACTGGGAATAATCTACTTTTTACCCTACTTCTCATTCGGAGCAAACCACCGTCGAAGAATTACTCACTAGATCATTCTATGAATGCGATACCTCGTTCTATAATTCGTACTTTGTTCAGATTTTGGAAAGAGCTAACGGGTCAATCGAGTTCGTTAGCGATTCACGAGTTGGAAGTAGCCAAATATAAAGCATTAGTTTCTCTACAATATCTCGCATGTTTAGTAGTATTGCCGTGGGGAATTTCAATTTCATTACAGAGAGTTTTGGAATCTTGGGTTACAAATTGGTGGAATACTGGTCAGTCAAAAAGAATTTTTGATTTTATACAAGAAGAAAATGTTCTAGAAAAATTTGAGAAAATAGAAGAGCTATTTCTGTTAGAAAGAATGGTGGAAGATTATTCGGAAACACATTCGCAAGATCTTTATATAGAGATGCAGAAAAAAATGATCCAATTGGTAAAAATATATAATCAAGATTGTATCCAAATAATTTCGCATTTATTAGCAAATCTAATAGGTTTTGCTATTCTAAGTGTTTTTCTCATTCTGGGTAAGAAGAAACTTGGCATTCTTAATTCTTGGATACAAGAAGTCTTCTGTAGCTTAAGTGATACTATGAAAGCTTTTGTTATTCTTTTAGCAACCGATCTATGTATTGGGTTTCATTCGCCCCATGGTTGGAAACTGATGGTCGATTTGATCTTCGAAAATTATGGATTTTCCCATAACGAACGAATAATATCTGGTCTTGTTTCAACTTTTCCAGTCATTTTAGACACAATTTTCAAATATTGGATCTTCCAACGTTTTAATCGTACATCTTCTTCACTTGTAGTAATTTATCATTCGATGAATGAATAAAAAATGGGTTTCTCTCACAATTTTAAATTAAATGTTTTTGTCATATTTATTTAGAAATCAGCTATTTTTTACTCTTTTTACTTTTTTATAGGTTGATACTTCTTATTTTTTCTCTTCGGGTTTAATATAGTAGCGGAATTGCAGACAGGTAACTATCATAATTACCTACTCCTATTTATTGTTTAAATAAAATATTTGGAACCAAAAGTTGAACGATGCAAAATAGAAATACTTATGATGACTGGGTGAAAAACTGGATACCTCAATCAATTTACGTCTTGATCATGATACATATAATGACTCAGACATTTATTGCGAATGCATACCCCATTTTCGCACAACAGGGTTATGAAAATCCTCGAGAAGCGACTGGACGTATTGTATGTGCCAATTGTCATTTGGCTAAAAAACCTGTGGAGATCGAGGTTCCACAGTCTGTGCTTCCCGATACCGTATTTGAAGCAGTCGTTAAGATCCCCTATGATAAGCAAATAAAACAAGTTCTTTCTAATGGTAAGAAAGGAACTTTAAATGTAGGAGCTGTTCTTATTTTACCCGAAGGTTTTGAATTAGCTCCTCCGGATCGCATTTATCCGGATATTAAGGAAAAGATAGGGGATCTTTATTTTCAGAACTATCGGTCTAATCAAAAAAATATTATCGTAATAGGTCCTGTTTCTGGTCAAAAATATAGTCAAATGGTGTTTCCCATCCTTTCACCAAATCCTGCTACTAATAAAGCAGTTCACTTCCTGAAATATCCTATATATTTGGGTGGTAATAGAGGAAGAGGACAAATTTATCCCGATGGGAGCAAGAGCAACAATACAGTATATAACGCTTCAGCAACGGGTAGAATAAGTAAAATTGCACGTAAAGAAAAGAGTGGATATCAAATAACTATTGATAATCCAATAGACGGTCGACAAGTGGTTGACTTTGTACCTCTCGGACCGGAACTTCTGGTCTCAGAAGGTGAATTCATTAAGGCAGATCAGTCGTTAACGAATAACCCTAATGTAGGTGGATTTGGTCAGGAAGATGCAGAAATAGTACTTCAAGATCCTTTACGTGTTCAAGGTCTTTTATTATTCTTAGCATCTGTCATTTTGGCACAGATATTTCTGGTTCTTAAAAAGAAACAATTTGAGAAAGTTCAATTGGTCGAGATGAATTTTTAGTTATATAAAAATTAAAGTTGTCTGAAAGATTAAAATCTCCGTCTTATAGAGGCTAATGCAATCATAAATCATATAAAATAAAAATTGCAAAATCAATTCATACCCCTTCGGAGATGGAGATCCTTTCATTCGACCCTTCCTCTCTTCAAATAATATCATATGAACATTACGAAAGATAGATATATGTATATCTTGCATAAGGAGTGACTCCGGAACAGACTTACTGAACAGTCCCTTATTCATGTTTGACATTACAAATTAATATACATGTAATCTTTTCTGGTATTATTTTTATGGATTGTCCAATTTTTAATATACAAATATACTTATTAAAATAAAGAAAGATAAGACCTTACCCTTCTTTGAGTTCGAAGAAGGGTAAGGTCTTATCTTTCTAAGTTTTCACTTTCGTGTGTACAGTACTCCTCATAGATATGAAATACATTTTATTATCTATAGGGATGATCCTAATCCGGAATAAGAACCATAGAAAAAGATACCTATTAAACCAATCAAGAGAATACCAGTTAAAGTACCTATCAACCAAAGAGGGATCCTTCCGGTGGTATCAGCCATTTTTCTTACTTCCTTTCAAATTTTATTAAGTAGTCATGCTCAAGACATAAACAATTATTATATTGTTTATTAGTTTTTTCCAAATTGGGTGAGAAAGAATATTCTACACTGTTCCTAATTGAAAAAGTAATTAGAGAATAGAACGGCAAGTACAAAAATGAGTAACAACCCCCAATAGAGGCTGGTACGATTCAATTCAACATTTTGTTCGTTCGGGTTTGATTGTGTCATTAGATAGCTCCGTGATTTAGTTTATATAGAGTTTATCGCTGTATGAATTGCATTGCTGATATTGATCCCAAGAAAAAAACTGTAGGTACAGCTAGTCCGTGAACGGCCAACCATCTAACTGTAAAAATTGGATAGGTTCTATCTATAGTCATTAGTACCTCCTAAAAAGATCTAGATCTAGTAAATTCATCTAGTTGCTCTAATGAATCGAAACGACCAGTTACTAATGGAACCTCTTGTCGACTTTCTGTGAAATATTCATTCGGCCGAGGGCTACCGAATACATCATAAGCTAAACCCGTACTGACAAATAACCAACCTGCAATGAATAGGGAAGGTATAGTAATGCTATGGATAACCCAGTATCGAATACTGGTAATAATGTCAGCAAAAGCGCGTTCTCCCGTATTCCCAGACATGCTAAGCTCCACTCCATATATTATTATAAAGTCAAGGGGAATTTGGTCCCATGAAAGAGAGAGATCAGAAAATGGAAAACTACTGATATCTTCTACAATCCTTGTTTTATTGTCAATATTATACCAAAGGTATATTTGAAGTATACTGAACCAGTATAACTAGCCTTCTTCTAACATAGCAATACAATTTTGGTTAGGTTAATATCGAAAGGGAGTGGGATAGAATGATTCTGCTACTGTCAGAGCTTCCAACTCTATTTGGTCAACTGAATCCATCTCTTTTTTTTATTCTTTTTTTTTTATTGGGCATTTTTTTTTTTTTTTACTGGACAGAAATTAGATAATCCCAGTATGTTTCATGATACGTCCGGAAAATATCATGTCTCAAAATTGCATTGTAACAATTGAACATATGAATTATGGGAAAATGAATTTCGATTTCATCTGAGCAGTAATCATTGTACTGGTTTTCGGTTATACAGGTGGCTGTATAACTAGAATACATTAATGTCACTTCAAGAAGTGGATCATTAGTGTTACTGTATGTAATAGTATCGTTGGTGAAGTTATGCCGTGAACTTAATGGTTTATTAACATAGAACTTTGAGTTGAGAACCGAGTGTTACTAATCTCGTTAATAGAATAGTGAAATATTCTCTGTGATATTATTTTGTACGAATTGTAAATACAAGTTATTCCTATTTTTTTACAAGAGAGACAGGATGGAATATCAGTCTTTGCTTACAAGCCATATGAAAAAATTGAATCTATATAGAATATACTAATATATTCTATTCGCACGAATGGATTTCGTTTGCCTGTAAAAGAGGTTTTTTTCGTTCCAATCTTTCGAACAGACTGGTAGAGATTAATCATTGTTAAATTCAATGATCTCGTATTTATTAGTTTATAATAATATTAGTTTATATTTAAAAAACTACGTTTTCTAATTTGTAATTTGCCGAGTGGTTACACAATTGGCATTTATTTTATTCATGGGTTGCTCAATATCAATAAATTTGAGGATTTTATTTTTTGGTTATTCCAAAAAATAAATATAATATCTTTTATTGTCTATTCCCTTAATGTTTGTATAATATTCATACATTTTTTATTCTTTATACAAATTAGTAATTTGTTATAATTGAATTAACACTGTAACATTTCATTTTTTTTTTTATTAATCTGATCCTATCTTACAAAAGTAAATAAATTTAGGTAATTGTCTGATAAAGATACACATCAATCATATTCTTTCCATTAAGTCCTTCCAATGTCTACTATTATTAGTTATTTCATTTTTTTATTAGTTCTGCTTATTTTAACCTTAGTCCTATTCATAGGTTTAAGTAATATACGACTTATTTGAAATTAAATAGGAATAAAAACCTCTTCGTTCGCTTAATCAAGAAGTTTTCGTTTTCTCAATTCAAAAATTGATTGAGATTTCTAGTAAGTCTGGGTTACTATCCGGGGTAGCTATTAATCTTTACTTCCTTTTTTTAATCAATATGATTGAAGTTTTGTTATCCGGAATTGTGTTAGGTCTGATTCCTATAACTTTGGCTGGATTATTCGTAACTGCATATTTACAGTACCGACGTGGTGATCAATTGGATATTTGAGATCATTTTTATCGTGAATGAATGAGTCTCCTACTGATTCTGGGAGATAAGATTTCATTTACCATTCTAATTTATGGAATGATCAATTCAAAAGATTGGACCAATAAAAAAAGAATCGCGCTCTGTAGGATTTGAACCTACGGCATCAGGTTTTGGAGACCTGCGTTCTACCGCACTGAACTAAGAGCGCTTTCTTGGAAAAACTAAAAAATACAAAATGATAAAAAAGATCATTTTACAACAAATCACTGGTTATTTATGTTCCAGTGAATCAAAATAACTGGAGCTTTTTTTACGAAAAGGACTAGGTAGGGATGACAGGATTTGAACCTGCGACATTTTGTACCCAAAACAAACGCGCTACCAAGCTGCGCTACATCCCTGTTAATTGTTAGTCTTTAACATTATTTATAATATAATTTATATTTATTTTCTTCCACATTTATCTATTTGGGTCTACTCTATAAAACGAGAATATAATAGACAATATGTCTATTAATTATGGATTATTTGATAATAGATAATAGAATATGTTCTGTTACAGAAAGGAATAGAAACATTGCCCAAATCATTTTACAGATTGTTCGGAGTCCCCAGGGACTGATAAACTATGGGTATAGTTGACCATATAAGATATGCATCCGGATTGATAAGGAAAACTTACGAACAATGCGAGATATAAAGACATACCTTTCTACAGCGCCTGTGCTAGCTACTTTATGGTTGGGATCTTTAGCCGGTTTATTGATTGAGATAAACCGCTTTTTCCCAGATGCTCTTACTTTTCCCTTTTTCTTATTCTAATTTTCCTGCAACTGCGAAAGGAAAAAAAGATGCTAGATCAATTTTCTACTTTTATTCTTGTATAAAGAGTAAGATGGATTAAATATCCCTATCCGAGTTTGTAACTCAAGGGAGGATATATAGAATCAAACAAAATATAAATTTATATCCAAAAGTTCCTTCTACAAAATAATAGTATTATTGAAAATTAATAATAAAGATTTTATTACTTAATTCATTCTCGTAATAAAATCTTTAATCATTCTACGACAACTTCTATCCCTTTCTCTTTCTTCTCCTTTTCGAAATTGAAAAAGCGAAGTATATTCAATATATCTAATATAGAGTAAGTTTATGGCCAAGGGTGGAAATGTAAGAGTAACAATTACTCTTGAATGTACTAGTTGTACACAAGATAGTGTTGATCAAAAATTGCCGGGTATTTCTAGATATACGACTCGAAAAAATCGCTCCAATACTTCTAGGTTGGAATTGAAGAAATTTTGTCCTTATTGTTACAAGCACACTATTCACGGAGAAATAAAATAAAATATATCGAACTATCCTCACCCAGGGATAGAAATAAATCAATATAAATACAACTATTTTTTTTTATGTCACTTTTTATATTTCGAATATAAATTAAATTTTAGGTATAAATATTAAAAGATAAAAGGTTCATGAAACAAACTATGAATACATCTAAACCCTCTTCTCAGGATAAATCCCTAATACATCTACAGATACACCATGCAATTTTAAAAGGTTCATGAAATAAATTCAATTATAATTATGAATACAATTAAACCCTCTTCTCAGGATACATCTAAGCCGCCTAGGACAACAGATACGTCATCTGAGCCTAAAACGACCGTCGTCTAATACTAATACAACAGATACGCCGTCTAAGCCCAATACATCTACAGATACACCGTCTAAGACTTATAAATATAAGCCTTATTATCGGCCATCTAAGCCTAATACTACAGATATGTCATCTTCTCGGAATTCATCTAAATATAAGCCGTCTTCTCGGAATACATCTAAATATAAACCATCTTCTCGGAATACATCTAAATATAAACCATCTTCTAGGAATACATCTAAATATAAACCATCTTCTAGGAATACATCTAAATATAAACCATCTTCTAGGAATAAGCGATCTTTTAGGAAACGTGTATCACCAATTGGGCCTGGAGAACAAATTGATTATAAGAATATTAGCCTAATTAGTCGATTTATTAGCGAACAAGGAAAAATTTTATCTCGCCGAGTAAATCGATTAATGTTGAAACAACAACGCCTAATAACTAGGGCTATTAAACAAGCTCGTATTCTATCTTTGATACCTTTTCTCTCTAATGAAAAGTAATTGGTGCCTAAGAAATGAACTTACTCATACTCCTGAATAGAATTGAAGCTGGGATATCTGTCAATAGATAGAGCAGATTTTAATTCTTTAAAAAGGATTAAAAAAAGGAATTATTCAAATTGATCGAATATGAATTAAATTTAATTGTCTCTAATTAAATTTCCCGGAGGAAATTCTCCGGGAGATTCTATTTCACGATACGGTAATTTTTTCCAAGATTGTATAGAAGCAATTACTATCTAATACAGCTAATTGTGATAGTGTTTTACGATTTGTAATCAACTGCCTTTTATATAAATATTGTATAAATCTGTTATAGGAGACTCCATTAGCACGGGATGCTGCATTTATCCGAGTAATCCACAAACGGCGAAAATCTCTCTTTCGTTTAATTCTATCTCGGTGAGCGAAAACTAAGGCTCTCATTTTCTGTTGGTTAGCAATTCGAAAAAGTTTTGAATGGGCCCCCCGGGAGCCTGATACAAATGCAAGAATCTTTTTTCGACGTTTTTGAGCTATATATCCACGTTTCACTCTGGTCATTGAAGTTGATTCTTATGAAGGACTAATCTATTTTTTGATTAGTTATTCATTCTTTTGTTTTATTAAGAAACAAACTGATTTTTCTGATGTATAAAATACGGGTTCCAATGGCTTTTGCTACTGCAACCTTCCCAACCATAATTGCATTAAGTTAGGCACCTTCTAGGTAGACAGGGGATCGGACCTTGTACTAAAAAATAAAAAAATATTATGGGTTTCATCGTTTCTATGGTTCTTTCTCTAACGGTAAGGTCCTCTCTATACGCCGGAGCCCTAAATGTCTAAGACATGATATTAGTATTTGGTAACTTGTACAGTTTACCATCTCTAGCTCTACCCCCCGAATTATCAAGTAAGAAATACTCTTATTATAAAAGAAATATTCTTATTATAAGAATAAGATTTCTCTATATAGTGACGACATGTAATTATAAGATAAGAGTTGGCAAGGTAGCTTACCTTGTGTCCGTTATCGCGGCAATAGAGGCATAATTTTTATGCTTTTTTCAATTTGCATTATTTCCCCGCTCAATGGATTGATGACCATTCGCTACCAATGAGGAATTGCTTTTCATCCCACATCAAGGTGATTGGATTTGCACCAATGGAAACCATAAATTTCATCCTCAGTAAGAGTAGATGATAGATCTCTACTTTTACAGATCAGAAAAGTTCTTCCTGTTAGAGGAATCTCCTGGTCCGTTTTAGCTTATGATCCAAACGAGTCGCACATACACCCTAGCACATACTCCTTTACGTTGAGGGCATCCTCGAAGAGCAGGACATTTTGTTCTATTTTCTATTGGCTGTCTCGCATTTCTAATAAGTTGTTGAATAGTTGGCACTCTGAATTCTATGCGAAATTGAATGGTTCGGATTGATCTTAACCAACTATATTACTTTGGTAATAGTTATTAATAATACAGGAATTTTTAAAAATTTGTTTAATTTAATTTGCTACAATTCGAAATAAATACAGAATTCTTCTATAAAATTTAGAATTTATAGAAGAATTCTATAAAGATATGATATAAAATGGCATAAATAACGATATAACATAAATGATCCCAATTAGTAGATTTAGTAGATCATTAATGATCTTTGTGACTTCAATTACTAGCCATAAAGTTTATTTATTTTAAACTTTAGATAAAAAAAAGTACTCTTCTTTAGTGTATTTTTATGTATATTCTTATGTCATGTGTTTTTTTGGAATACGTTCCAAATTACCATAAAATACATAATAATTCACCTCCTATTTTTTTTTGTCGAGCTTCTCTATCAGTCATAATTCCTTGGGAAGTAGAAAGAATGACGATTCCCATTCCACCTAGAACTTTAGGGATCTCCCTAAAAGGGGAATAGATTCTCAGACCAGGTTTGCTAATACGTTCTGGAGCGGTTATATATCTCTTTTCCTTCCTTTCTCTAGATTTTGAAGTTAAAACCAAAAGAGATTTTTTACCTTCTCGATGTTCCCTAACATCCTCTAGAAAACCTTCTCGTAGAAGGATCCTTGCAATGTTCTCAGTAATAATAGTAGTTGCTACTCGAACTGTTTTTTTTTTTACCATGTCAGCGTTTCTTATAGAAGTGATTAAATTGGCAATAGTATCGTTACCCGTGACGAACTAATTCTTAGGAATTTCAGGTCTCAATATAAAAAGGCATGTTTATTTTATTTAAGAAATATGCCTAAGATTCCAAATTAATTTCTATTTTTGTATAATTAGATACACATTAAATATAACATATTTATAATACTTCAGGAGACAATGAAATTATTTTGGTGAAATTCAATTCTCTTAATTCTTCAGTAACTGAACCAAAAACTCGAGTTCCTTTTGGATTCCTTTTCTGATCAATGATAACTGCTGCATTGTCATCAGATCGTATTATGATTCCATCGTCACGTTTAAGTTCTTTACACGTTCGTATAACTACGGCTCTAACTACTTCTGATTCTTCCAGGGGCATATTAGGTGTTGCTTCTTTAATTATAGCGATTATAATATCGCCAATATTAGCGTATTCCCGATTATTTGCTCCTAGAACTCGAATACACATTAATTTTCGGGCGCCACTGTTGTCTGCTACATTAACATAAGTTTGAGACTGAATCATTTTTCCTCCAAAAGATTTGATTTGTTGCCTTGGCATTAAACTTTTTTAGCCATAAATATCTATTTCGTTCGGTCTGGCGAACTAACAAGAAATTGAGTATGTATAGGCATTTTGTATGCTACGATTTGAAAAGCTCTTCTAGCTATAGTTTCTGATACTCCGCTTATTTCATAAAGTATTCGACCCGGTCTGACCACAGATACCCAATATTTGGGAGTTCCCTTCGCTTTTCCCGAACCCATACGTATTTCTGCAGGTCTTCTTCTAATAGGTTTGTCCGGAAATATACGTATCCATATTTTTACGCCACGACGGGAAAAACGAGTAATTGTTCGTCGTCCTGTTTCTATCTGCCCAGATGTGATCCAAGCAGGTTCCAATGCCTGCAGAGCAAATCTACCAAAACAAATGCAATTGCCTCGGGAAGCTACTCCCTTCATTCTTCCTTTATGTTGGTGACGAAATTTCGTTCTTTTTGGGTTATAGTCGATGGATTATTTGAATCCCATCTCTATTTCAGAACCGGATATGAAAGTTTCTTCTCATCCGGCTCCTTGTGAAGAATCTATGGCTTGGATAATCAATATTGAGATCATGTGTTGTGTTATATATTATGTGTTATATAGCATAAAAAATAGATCTTTTATTTAAATCGATACTGCCCAATAATAATAATAACTTCACAGGCGAATATTCACTCTTCCAATATTTGGCTCATGGGGCCGATTTATAGACTCCAATGATATAAATTCTTTCTTGGTTTATTTCGCCATCCTATCCAATGAATGATTAAGATTTCTATATGATCTTATGCAGTCACAGGTTCCATCGTTCCCATAGCTTTCAAATGGCTGTTCAGGTCTACCCTCTGCAATGAAGCTTTTATTTCATTTCTTACAGAATCAATTTACTTAGTTTCCATTGACCCGAAGCTCCTTTTTTTCATAAACCTAATTCATTGAAAATGAAATTGATTAGGATGATTCTTATGCTTTATCACACTACTCTTTGGGGGTAATTTAGTAAACCATACATAGACTGTAAGGAAGAAGATTTCCTTCTTTCTTTTTCTCCTTCCTCTCTTTTTTTCTTTTCTTGCATTACCAAAGACCTTTTTCGCTTCACGAAAGATATGTATCTCATTTGTTTGTCTCTTTGTGGAAGAAAGTCTTTCGTTCATTTGATGAAACTATCTTAGATAGCTTATTGGATCTTAATAATATGAAACAAAGATCCAGTTTGTAGTTCATAGTATACCAGAGACCAATTCGTTATTATTTCGATATTTCGAGTTCTTCATCATTTTAAGATAAGAAGAAAAAACTTGCTCTCAACGAGTCGCACACTAAGCATAGCACATCTCCAAGATGGTCAATCTAGTTTTTATTTGATCTTGCAAAATTGATGATTTCTAATCGGTCAGAATATAGAAAGGTATTGCTCATTTTTAACAAAGATCCAAATTTTGATCCCCAATACTCCATATATGGTTTGAACCGCATAATAACAATAATCAATTTTAGCTCGAAGGGTCTGTAAGGGAACTCTACCTTGTAGGGCCGATTCTTTACGGGCTCTATCAATTCCGTTGAGACGTCCTTTTATTTTTATTTTAATACCTTCTACATCTGCCTCTTCAGCCAATTCAATAGCTTTTTTCATTATTTTTCTTATTTCAACCCTCGCCTTTAGTTGTAGAGCAATATATTCCGCAAGAATATTAGGTTCTCTATAAGGTTTTTCCACTTTTTCTATAGAGATGAGAAGTTTTCGGTTCACAGAACCTAACATATTCTGTAAAAGCATATTTTGTACTTCGTCTCTTAATTTTTCAATTTCTTTTTTATCTTTATATTTCTGTTTTTGGATGAACAAGTCGGTAAATCCAATATATATGTTCACCTGAATCAAATCAGTCTTTTTCATAATCTCTATACGTATAATTCCTCCATAATTTGAATTTGAGGCATCTTGGATATGTCTTACATAATTTTCAATGCAATTATGTATTTTCTCATCTTCTCGTAGATCTTCGGAATAATTTCTTTGTTCAAACCAAAGGGAACGATGGTTTTGAGTAAAACCAAGTCTAAAACCAAGTGGATTTATTTTTCTTCCCATACATATTTGTCTTTTTGGTAATCCAATACAATTGTTATATGACAATTTGGTTTCTGTATTGGATAACCACGTCCCCGAGCTCTAGGTTGAAATCTTTTGAAAAGAGTACCTTCATTAACTTCAGCTACACTGATAAATAGATTGTGTTTGTTTAAACCCATATTGTGATTAGCATTTGCGGCTGCAGAATGAATTACTTTTAAGATTGGATAGCATGCTCCATAATGCATCCAACTCAGTATAATCCATGCTTCTATATAGGGACGACCACGAATTTGATTAATTACTCTACGTGCTTTATTAGCAGACATACGTATATGTCTAGCTAAAGCTCTTATTTGTGCCATATTCATCCTCCACAATGAATTAATATTTTATCGTTTCTCTCTTTTTTTATCATTTCTCGTTTTTTTATCATTTCTCGTTTTTTGATCATTTCTCGTTTTTTGATCATTTCTCGCTTTTTGATCATTTCTCGCTTTTTGATCATTTTTTAGTTTTTTTATCGTTTCTAGCTTTTCTATCGTTTCTCGCATGCCCCTCAAAAATAAAAGTAGGTGAGAATTCCCCCAATTTATGGTTTATCATATCATGTGATATATATATGGGTAAATGTTCTTTTCCATTATGCACAGCAATGGTATGACCAATCATTGCGGGTACAATATCAGATGCTCGGGACCATGTCACTATTATCTTCTTCTCTTTCTTCATATTTAGGTTTTCTATTTTCCTCGACAAATAATTAGCTACAAAAGTATTTTTTCTTAGTGAACGTGCCATGATTAATTACCTTTCTTTTGATTTACCTTTTTTTTTCTTGAAAGAAAAAATGTATTTACAACTATAAACTACTTACGTCGACGAAGGATTGAAACATCACTATATCTATTTATCTTCCGACTCTTTCTTCCAAGTGCGCTATAGCCCCAAGGGGTTAGGGGTTTTTTCCTACCAATTGGGGATCTTCCTTCACCGCCCCCGTGAGGATGGTCCACAGCATTCATAACTACTCCTCTTACTTCAGGACGTTTACCCAGCCAACGTTTCGATCCAGCTTTACTCAAAGCTTTATTTTTCCATTTTACGTTGCCTACTTGTCCAATTGTTGCTGAGCAATTCTCATATATTAAACGAACCTCCCCAGATGGTAATCTTAATGTGGTCAATTGGCCTTCTTTTGCAATCAGTTCTGCTACAGCACCCGCCGCTCTAGCTAATTGTCCGCCTTTTCCGACTTGTATTTCTACATTATGTAGAGTTGTGCCTAAGGGTATATTGGTTGAAGTAGATCTTTAGTTTGTAAAAATCCCTTCCCAAACTGTACAAGCCTCTCTCAGGGCATACAGCTTTCTGGATGTGAATTATATTTAACATATTCAATATTTGAATATTGATATTATATATCAATCTGGGATTAAGGGCATATTTTCAATCCCTTATGCTCTGATTCTTTACATCCTAGGTTTATCTATTCCATCATCTGGCTTATGTTCTTTTTCATTTAGCATTCAGAATGAATGACTTTATCAAATTACGTCAATACTTCCGCATCTTCCGGATAACGTAGGAGTCATTTGAAATATATTCTTATTCTCACTGTTCAGCTCCGAATCTGTCTTTGACCATCAAATCAAATGTGATTTACTTGTCTTTATCTTCATAACAAGGGTTCCTTTACCTTATCTGTTTATGCTTCAGACAATTTAGTCTTCTCCATATTATCATATCTCGGGAGCCAATAATTACAGAAACTATTGAACTCAATCACCCGCTGCTGTTTATCCTCAGTTTCCCTTTGGGGTTTATCCCATCAAAGTTTCCTAGTTGGATCAGTGATAGATTTTAAGGTTTTGCTGTAAACCCAATCGGTTGTTCCCGATTACGTAAATTAATAATTCAAACCGCACTCAAAGGTAGGGCATTTCCCATTGATATGGGGGCTTTTGGACCAGAAAGGATAGTATCTCCAATAATGACCCCTCTGGGATGCAAAATATATGTCTTTTCACCATTTATATAGTGCACAAGACATATGTATGCACTTCTATTAGGGTCGCTTTCTATTCTTACAATTTTTCCCAATATGTTTTTCTCATTCCGCCGAAAATCAATTTGACGATATAGACGCTTGTGACCTCCTCCTCTATGTCGTGAGGTAATAATTCCTCTGTTATTACGACCTTTCCCACAACGATGCTTTCCGGAGGTCAATTTCTTTTGTGGATGAGACTGGACTCTTCCATCGAAACCTGATAGGGATTTACCACTTATGCCTGAAGTTCTGTATGAACGGGTGATCATATTATTATTTATTTTAATTGAATAAGTCTCATTGATAACGGAAAAGTGGAATAGAATAACCTGGTTTTAGTTTAATAATTATACGTTTATTATGTATTCGATGTTTCATTATTTGATTTATCTTCCCTCTTTTCTCTCTTTTTTTCGGGGGTCGATAACTATTTAACCCTATTACTTTAACATTAAAGAAGAGTTCAATCCATTTTTTGATCTTTGTTTTAGTCGATCCCGAATCGACATTCAAAATATATTGATTCTTTTCAAATAAATCAATACTTTTCTCTGTAAGTACTAAATTTACATATTGAACCTCATCCATAAATATCTATCCTTTACTATCTTTTGTAAATACAAATGCCTATATCCACCAATCCATATTTTATTATGGTTCAATATAAATGGTTCAATATAATATAAATAAAATATAGCTATTTAAATAAATATATTCTATTCATAACTTATATTATGTTATGGTTCGATATAGTATAAATTTAGCTATGTAAATAGCTATATTCTATAAGAATAAATAAAAAAATAAAAAACCGGCACGGACCTAATCTAATTTCAATATTTAATCGACTGAATTGAGATAGCAGGTTCTTTGATCTAAAAGTTATTGCGAGTAGAATGCAGTAACTTTTTACTGTGCATCCAGCAGGAATTGAACCCGCGACTTCCCAATTATGAGTTGGGTGCTTTGACCATTCAGCCATGGATGCTAGATAAAGCAAATAAAAAGCAAGTCAATTTTATACTTGACAGTAAGTATCGAATCAGATTAACCCATTTGATTATATCATACTCAATTGAATTCATGCTTATTATTTAAAATATTCAATATAGATTTATGACATATTTTTTTCATTTTGAATGATGGGATTTCTATACTTTTATATAAAATGATGACAATTAGACTAGAAATAGATATAATCTATTTATAGAGACCAAAAGAGAGGTAGATTTTAAATATTTGACAATTATACTATAAATAGATATAATCCATCTATATAGACCAAAAGAGAGGTAGATTTTAAATACTTGACAATTAGACTATAAATAGATATAATCTATCTATAGAGACCAAAAGAAAGGTAGATGATTTGCCGATCCTGTTTATATAGATGGAGATATCTGTAATTAATTGGAAATATGTGTAATTAATAGATAATATAAATAGGGAGATACTGTAAACAATGCAGTGTATAGATCTGCATTATCACTATATCTATACATTGATCTACATTATCAATATATCTATACATTGATATACATAGATTATTATATCTATAATAGATATTATCTATATCTAATATGTTACCAAATACCAAATATATATAAAATAGATAAAAGGATTTGTCTATATTGTTTACAATAATAGATATAAACAAAAATAGGAAAATAAACGAAGTTTTTGTAATCGACTGAAAGATTGGGGCGTAAATACGATAGAAAAGGACAAAAACTAATTTGTCTAAATTAAAATAAGACAAAACTACATTATATATATAATATATATATACATTATATATATATATATATATATCAAAGTTGTATTAACTTATAATTCTTATTACTAATTAACTTATTTATTTACTATTTAACTTAATTTAAATACTACTCCTAATCAAATTAGATTAATTTTTTATTTTAAAATTTTTATAAACTAATGAAACATAAAAAAACATATCTGGAAAAATATCCTCTGAATCCGAACGAAATTCCAAACATATCCGTATCTACTAAATATCGGTTCTATAGCATATATTGTGTATTTAAAGTAAGACTAATGGGAGTATTCAATCCATGGACCGAATCTAATTTGGTGAGATTGCTAACTAACATATTTTCTGGTCGAGAAAGCGTTATTAAGCTCTTTGACTTTCGGATTATTAGTACTTTATTTATACGTGATATACGTCTATTTATTTTACGGGGTCAAGCAATAAAAGCTTTAATTATACTTACATTACCATTAGTTTTCTATTATTTAAATAGTCGACCTTTGTTTGAAACAAACAGATCAAAATATAATGCGATGAAAATATTTCCATCTATATATCAGATGGGACCTAAAAATTTGTTGCTCCTTCCGCATGTGCTTATGTCTTTGCCAAAAGATAAAAGGAGATATCAACGTCGCTTACTCCATCCAAGACAGCATGCTTGGTTTTCTATAAATTCGGAAATAAATGAATATTATAAAAAAAAAGTAATGGAATGGCAGATAGAGTATGGGGACCCTAACCAAGAAGAAGAATCAGTTGGAAAACGTCCTAGTCGAAAGCGAAAGCCTTTAAAATTGAGTCAAATTGAAAAAAGAATAAAAAAATTAGTGGAATTAACAAAAGAAATCGAAGAGGAAGAATTTACAAAAGAAATTGAACACGAAGAATTAACAGAAAAAGTAACAGAAGAATTAATTAAAGAAAAAGAAATTACACAATTAACAGAAGAAATCTCCTTACAATCGGAATTTTGTAAAGGATTGATTGATAATTTGTCAATAGATGAATCATATATAAATATTAGTGCTACTATTAAGAAACCCATTGATATTGATCTATTTAAATTGATAAAAAGTCGGAAAGATGCTTACGAATCTTTCCATAGATCAGAAAAGAATAGGAGAGCTGATCTATGGAAAGTGAAAACATATCTTCAAAATCGTTCTGCAAATTATGATATTTCATCAGATCCCGGATCGAATATTGGAAGAGATATAAACCGATTCAATTGTATTCGATTTGTGAACCAGAGTTTACCTTCAATATATTGTTCATCCTGTGTTAAAAACAAAGAACAATTAACACTAAACAACGATTTTAATTTTAAAAAAATTGTTCTGAAAATAATGGATCAATTCACTCAATCAATAAGTAAACCTAATCAGGTTTACAATTATGAAATTGCATGTGATATGTTATATTATAACATGAATTTATATTATAACATGAATAAATTCTATGAACTGAACAATAAGATACTCTTGAATAAGACCTTAAAGTTGAATCTGATCTTCAACTACAGAGACAAATTAAAAGATAATTCTTTTTTTGTGCTACTCAACATTCTGGATAAAAAGAATGAATATGTAGATAAAATAACATCATATTCTTATAGAACTGAAACTTCAGTAAGACTAATATTGAATCAATATAAGGTAAAAATTAACAATTATCTTCAAAATAGATTCTATTTGTTGAAGAACGCATTTATGAAGATAATTAACAATTATCTTCATAAAATATTTAATAGATTCTATTTGTTGAAGAACGCATTTATGAAGATAATTAACAAAATTAACAATTATCTTCATAAAATAGATTCTATTTGTTGAAGAACGCATTTATGAAGATAATTACAAAATTAACAATTATCTTGAAGAAGGATTCAAGAGATTCTATTTGTTGAAGAACTTATTAATTAAAGATTATCTTCAAAAAAATTCAATAGATTCTGTTGGAGAGTATATTTATTCTATTTTAAATTTTTTGTGTTGAATAAAGGATTTAAGAAATATAAATCATTATGTAAACCTTATCGATACTTTTTATTTTCGAGTTATCGATTGGATAATTATACTCTTAAAAATACTATTAGAAATATAAAGTACTATTTGCAATGGAGAAAAATAGTAAAAAAATACTCTTCTGAATGGAAAAAAGTGACAAATATATTCCATCGACCCATTTTGCAAATGACAAGAGTATACTCTCAACAAAAGTTTGAATTCATACAATTTATACATAAATACAATTTTGAATTGAAAGAATTGACAAAGGTCTTAACAAATAGATTCCATCGACCCATTTTGCAAATGACAAGAGTATACTATCAACAAGAGTTTGAATTCATACATAAATACAATTTTGAATGGAAAGAATTGACAAAGGTCTTAGATATTATCTATCTAATCAAAAGGTTCAGTCGGAATTTGAAAGATCAGATTAGAACAAATTGGATAAAAAAAGACATTTTGAACAATGTAACACAAGATGCAATTAACCAGCATTCATCAAGTTGGAGAATATATCAGGAAGAATGGTTCAATCACTTTATTATTCGAGCTTCCAGAAATATCAATCGTAATTTGAATATTTCTGCATCGTCCATTCAGATCGAATACTTGAAAAAAGAGTTGAAACGTCTTGTATTTTGTTCTAAACAAAACAATTTGAAAAACATTGTGTTCGATCCAATTGAATTATTTACTATTAAATATTTTGGTCAATATGGAAAGTTTGATCCGATTGAACTATCGACTTATAATAATTTTGATTGGTATCAAACTACGAAAAAACTTTTTGGTATAATCTTGGACGAACTCGCACCGAGGGATATCGAATCAAAATCAATCCCTTCACAAAAATCGGAATCCTTGATCGATGAAGAAAAAATAGCTTCATTAGGTTTTAATGATAAACCTATGAATGAGTCAATTATTGATTTATTCGATAATGAAAAAAATTACATGGAATTCTTTGATAACACTGGTATTTCGAGAATATTCAATAATCGAGACAATTGGTTAAATCCTTTAAAACTATCTAATAAAAATTCATTGAGAACTTCTTTTTTAAAAGCAAATACGTTTGAATTTTTAGATTATTCACATCATCCTTATGTATATTATACAGAAAGATTAGCTTCTTACATAGAAAGAGAAAGAATTCATATAAAAAATAAGAATATTACATATGGAAAATTATTAAATTTTGTTCCCACTCATAACAATCTCTCTTCTTTTTCTATTTATGAAATAGGACCTGTTTTATCAGAGAAACATACTATTTCACTCATCAAGTCACACGTAAATATATTATTGGCTAAATATTTACGTGACCAAGCATTAATACATGACTTGTACAAATCGTTTAATTTACTTACTCAATTAAATTCATTTATTCATCATAAAATCCATATTGGCTCGATTCAAGATATATATAGAATTCCTTTAATAAGCAAACAAATTGTCAATTTAGACAAAAGTTATTGCTATCCTTTTGCAAAAAGTTCAGATTCAGAAGAAAACAACCCTTTTTTTAAGTCGCTTTTTGACCCGGTTTTTAATTCGAGCATTAAATCTCATAAAGATGATTTACTATCGGAAATCTCTTTCCGAATGAAGAAGTTTGCAGAAAAAGAAAAATATAGTTCAGCAGAAAGTTCAAAAAACATAATTGAAGACAAAGTCATAGGTGATAAAGACGCCTTTTTGGATCTTTTCAATAAAGAAATACTAAAAATTAAAAATATATTATTTTATTTTTATAAGATCCCTCAAATACAAATAGATATTTTTGAGAAATGGGATTGGTTTCAACCATATACATCATGGTTTTTTACTTCCACAGGGTGGAAATATATGAAGAAGTCATTTTTGGCTACTTTTCCAGAAAGGTTGGAAACTAGCAATTATCAATTAATATCTTTTTTGGACGATATTAGGAAGGATTGTAATCATAATTTGAATATTATGTGGACACTCTATCATCAATTTTGGACACTTATAAAGTGGCAATTTAGATTTAAATTTCTCCCGAAATGGAATTTATTCCTATCCTTTTGGAATCTTTTGGATTGGAAGGAACCAATTAATCAAACAGTATTAAGGGGAAAGGATACGTCAGTATCATTTGATACATGGAAATATATACTAAATGTTCGGGAGTATGATAAACCTCTTTATATTTTCCTTGGGTTTTTCTTTTTTGTTTCCTTCACAATTTTTTCATGGCTTAAGTTGGTTATAAACGTTTATATATTCAATGATTTTCAAACGAATATGCGCCGACGTTACTATTTGGATCTAAAAGAAAAGATGAAATCTTTTAAAAAGCTCAGAATTTATTATAATTTAAATTGGTATGGTTTTTGGTTGACATTCGTCGATTTTGTCGATCAGGCGTCGGATCCTGATGATGTAGGATTACTTCCAATATTGGAAATTTTGCATGTCAAAAGTAATTTGAAATGGCTTTTGCGAAAATCTAATAAATGGCACTCACTCCTAAAGATGTGGTTGTACGAATACGACGGAACGGAGGAGTTCCTTAGTAGAGAGAAGGTATTGTTTTCAGTACAAGAACGAATCTCTAAATTTGAGTCAAAGTTGACTCCCCCTAATGGTTTCTTTTCTAAATATTTCGAAAAAGGGAGACACCCGGGACTTCGTTACCTTAGATATTTAGCTGAAATTATTCAACTAGGTCTAATGAATAAAATAGGCCTAAGGGATTGCGAGCTTGATTCCTTATTTTTAGCAGAAAAGCGGGTCTTCGATGTTTTTCAGCATCAGATTAACTCTCTGCCAACTAAGAGATCTCTATCTGACCAAGTTAGATTTTTCCCATTCTACCCGGCACTGTCCTTTTCGAATCGGATTTTATTGATAGGGCCTAAGGACACTGGACGATCGTATTTAGCTAAAAGTCTAGCAGCAGATTCTTATCTACCTTTAATAAAAATATCTCCTAAAAGCTTTTTGGATCAAGAGAAACTTCTGATCACCAATGTAGCTGAGTATACATCTGCAGCTAGTAAATCATACCTTGAGCATGAAGATATCTTTTTGTCTATGGGCTGGTCAAGGCCGGACGACGTATATGATAAACTGTATTATCAACAAAAACCGAAAAACTGGTATTATCAACGAGATGAGAATGATGTATCTCCGGAGTTTTTTGGGAGAAGATACGCGCAATTCGTGCTTGCACTCCAATTGGCAAAATTAATGTCTCCTTGTGTCATATGGATTCCAGACATTCATGAAATGGATGATTTCGTTTACCATACTACAGTATTGGGTGAACTCCTTGGAGATCCGCCGCTGATAGATGAAGATGAGGAAGAATCCATACAACAAAATATTGTTGTTATTGCTTCGACTCATATTCCTAAAAAATTGGATCCATTTCTAATATCTCCTCCTTATCGTAAACGACGATTCGATACATTTATCAACACTAAAATGTGCCCTGCCTCGCACCGAGAAAAGGAATTTACTTTGCTTTTACGTGACAAAGGACTCTATTTGAAAAAAGAATGGAACTCTGATCATTTTTTTGGATTAATGACCAGCGGTTTTAATACACGAGATATGGCAAAACTTGCCAATTATGTCTGGCGGCTCGGTCTTATACTAAATACGTCAGTTATAGACGATGATATAACTGGATACGCTTTATATAGATCAAGGTGGGCTTGTTCCAATTATGACTTTAACAGTATGACACTTCCATATAAGATAGGAAAAGCTATTATACAAAATAAACTTACGTATCCTAAGCATTTTATAGATCTCAAAAGGGAATTTTTGAGTGTAAGGGCGTACTTTTTGTCTGAATGGTATTTAGAACCTTCAATTGCTGGAACAGCTGTGAAAGAATTAACCATATTCTATCACATAGTGGGTTGCTTGGCCGGATCAGTAGCTCAAGATTGTTGGTTTACATCGGAATCAAATAGAGAGAATTGGACTCCTCTTAGTGATATAATTGCGAATGATTTCATTCTAGCTTCCAATCTTTTACAGAGTCTTCTGGAAGAGTTTCCAGGGGGGGAAATATTTCGGGGAAATTATGATAAAAATAAAATCACAATCGCTCCTTATTTCAAAAGAGATATGATGCAAAAAGGATTATCTGCTCAATTAGATGAACTCGTTTTATTTAAAGAATTGAAGTACTCCTACATAGGAGAATTAGGTAGTAGGCTAGTTTGTTCTCCTAGGACTTGGCGTTTTACTTTTCTTCGCAGTAATCGATTCGAACATAAAAAAGATATAACATTAGAGAACCATTTTTTGGATTATCTTCGTCTGTTCGGAGAGTTTCAAAAAAGGCCGACCCGTCTTTCTAGCTTTTTTTGGGTGAAATTCCTAGAGTCTCGCGACCCCATTGAGATTTATGAAGATACTAAAAATATTGCACGAAGAAAGATAGCTGCTTTCTGGCAAGCAAGATCATTATACAATAAGTTTCAAAGACTGGCAATATATAAATTTGATACAGAAGAGGATGAAACGGAATATAAACCTTTAGATACACCTATAATCTATTTCGGTCGCCGATTTCTTTGGGATCCCGTTAGTATTCGATTTCAAAATAGGAGCGTTGCGTTTTTACGAGCAGAACTTTTTGTTCCTCGCGAACTCGTGAAAAGGATTTATATTACTTACGCTTTAGAAAGAAAAGAAGTATTAAGAGATGTTAAAATGATAACGATAAAGTCTATATCAAGAAGAAAAAAGATTAGGAACATAGCCCTAGGACTAAAATATCAAATTGTGAAGGATGACGATAACGATTACATTAATTTGCCTCCTACCATTAAGAAGAAAAAGGTAGAGAATTTTGAGACTTTTAAACGTTTTCAAGAAGTTGGTGTCCGATTGAGGCGTGTGCTTCCATATCCTACAAAGATACTAGATGCCGCTCTTTTTCGTGAAAAGACACGGGATGATAAATTCAGAGTATTTTTGCTTGAGAACGAAAGGGAAAATAGAGAATTATTATATAATGAATGTTTTATTCATAATACTCTATCCGAAATTTATGAATATTTAGCAAATATGTTCATATCTAACACAATGTTATTGAAACAAATAGAGAATGAACTGTTTAAACAAGAATGGCTTTCTCCGGATTATATTAATTCTTTAGTAACGAAAGGATTGAAAAAAAAGATCTAAAAAGGACTAAATATTTTTAAACTTATTACTATTTCGACCAGTAAGCATAGTACCAAATATGAACCAAGTCAGTTATCTTTAACTTGATAAGTTAATCATCAACTTATGCTTACTCAATATTGACTGACTTATATTCTTATATTGAGGTTATTGTATACCTCAATATTGTAACGCCCATTGAATTAGTCAATGGGCGTTACAATATTATCATTATGCCTTGAAGAGGATTCGAACCTCCACGCTGTTTAGCACGAGATTTTGAGTCTCGCGTGTCTACCATTTCACCATCAAGGCATCTAATTATTTTTCATGAATATTAATATATATAGCGTGTAATTAATATATAGCTATATGTAGAATATAAAATGGATAACAAGGATAGAGTATTGGAGTATTCATATCGATCCGTGATATAGGTCTGGTGATATCATCAATTCTTTTTCTTATCGGAGGATTCTTTTTTCCTATCAATAGATGTACGATTGAACATTTTTCGATTCAATAGAGAGTATAACTTTCTATGTTACCCAAATAACATTATGTTTAATCCTAAATAGCCAGAACGTAGTGACGTATAATTTAATTATACACGTTTGAATTCCATTTTACTCATATATAATATAAATATTTCTAATATGGTATAGAATGAACTTCTAATTTGACGATCAAGTTTTTTAATTAGAAGTTCATTCTATAATTTTATTTGCGATTTTAAGTATATTAGTAAAAGTATATGAGTTCTTTTAGTTAGTAATAAAAAGATTTAATTACTAAAAATTAAATCTAAAATAATGTATCCTGAGCAATTATAATAATTGGATTTATTACTATTCCTAGTAATGTAGATGCTATTACACATACAATCATACTCAATTCGATATAATTCTTCGATATTGAAAAAGATAATTTGTAATTTTGCACGTGGGGAGTTATTTCTTTGTTTCGTTCAGTCATTAATAATTTAATTATTTTGAGATAATAATATATGGAAATAACACTCATAAAGAGTCCTATCGAAACTAATAAATAGGAACCTGCCTGCCATCCACACCAGAATAGATAAAGTTTTCCAAAAAAGCCTGCTAATGGAGGAATACCTGCTAGAGATAGCAGACATAAAGTTAATGAGAAAGCCGAAAAAGGGTCTTTCGTATATAATCCTGCATAATCTCGAATGTTATCTGTTCCTGTACGTAGACTAAATAATACAATACAAGAAAAAGTTCCTATATTCATGAAGATATAGAATAGCATGTAAGTTATCATGCTTGCATATCCATTATTTGAGTCTCTATCAATGATCCCGATAAGGATATATCCAATTTGACCTATGCTTGAATATGCAAGCATACGTTTTATGCTTGTTTGAGTAATAGCAATTAAATTTCCTAGTATCATGCTAATAATAGCTAATATTTCCAAAATAATATGCCATTCGTTCAATGAAAAATAGAAAACAATATCGAAAATTCTAGTAGCTAAAGCTGAAGCAGCTACTTTTGAAGTAACAGAAAGAAAAGCAACGACTGGGGTGGGAGAGTTAGAGTCGAAAAGAGGATTCTTCCCTCCTTTCTCTCATTCAGAACCGTGCATGAGACTTTCTTCTCGCACGGCTCCTAAGTGATAAAAAAGAAGAACCTAATCGTTTTATTATTCTTTTTTTTTTTATTTTTTTAATTACCTTCCTCGTGTAGGTATAAGACTGAATCTATTCAATCAATAGAAAGAATAACTAATCCTTAACTTTTCGAAGAATCCTTACTCAGCGGTTCCTATGGTAAATAAAAATTACTTCTTTTTTGACTTCGGTTCTGGTCAAAAAGAATCTAAATAGAACCATCTGATTTAATTCGTTCTGAATAGCCATGAGATGTTCATCTTAGGGTAATCTTTTTGTCGACGGATGCCTTTTTTCTTACACTCGTAGTCTTTGAAGGATGAAAACTTAATATGGAACATCTACGTTTAGAATAAAAGTATTGATATAGTTAAATAATCATGATCTTTTGATAATAACTACCTGTAATGACTAACTTGCAAAATTCATTTTCTTTTTTTTATTCAAATAATTTAGTTGTTTCTGACCTTGCTTTACCTTAATTAAACGATTAAAATTTTTGGTAAAAGTGATATCTTAGTCCGAGTGGGGATAACAGTCTTTTCCTACACATGTCCATAGAGTTTGAGTTTTTATAGATACTAAACATATCTAAATCTAAAAAAATTAAAATTAATTTATTCTAGAGTTAATAAATTGAAAACGAATCGCACTCCTTCATATACATCGGGGGTCCATTGATGAAAAGGAACTAGAGAAAGCTTGAATCCAATTCCTACAGTTATAGATATAAGTGCGATCCAAATTCCTGGAGAGTTATACATTTGTGTATTTATAAGACCATTGGTTATTTCTTGAAGCTGAATTTCTCCCCCGGATAGACCATATAGCCAAGAAAGACCATAAACAAGAATAGAAGAACTTGTCCCACCCATAAGTAAATATTTCATAATAGCTTCATTAGACCGTACATCTCTTTTGGTATATCCCGATAATAGATAAGAACATAAGCTTAAACATTCTAAAGCTACGAAGATAGTTGCTAAATCATTAGCACCAGATAAAAACATTCCTCCTAGAGTAGCCGTTAAAATGAATAACAAAAATTCTGTTACAGCCATTTTTGTGCATTGAATATATTCCACAGATAGAGGAATACATAAAGTTGAACATAGTAAAATGATAAATCGAAATATTTTGTTGAAATTATTCGTTTGGAAATTACCAAAAAAACTGATTATAGGTTCTTCTCTCCATTGAAATAATAAGACTGCTATGCTTATCATTAAACTTGTTAAAGAGATTAAATATAACCAAGCTGTATCTTTCTGATCAACAATTAAATCAATCACTATAAGAAGAAATAGGGCTAAAATCAAGATACATTCTGGAAAAATGGAACTTCCATGGAATAGAAGCAAATTAAACTCTTTCATATTAAAATGATCTAAAGGTATAATTTATAATGAAATTTTCAGTTTGTAGATGCCAGATCGTGATTTAGTAATTTCAGTCAATCCCCGATCAATAATTTTTTTTTCATCTAATTAACATTAACATCCAAATTATTTACGTTTATATTGTTTATGTTTATATTATATTTATTTAATATTATTTATTAAATATTATTCTTATTCCTTTTGCTTTCATTCCAGTTCCAATAAACATCTGTATAAATTTTGATAAAGTTGGCTTTATTGAGGGTAGATCGATGGATCTTTCTATATAGTGAATTAACGATTGTAATGTGCAAAAGCTTTATTGGATTCTGCCATTTTATGAGTCTCTTCCTTCTTGCGTATAGCATTGCCTTTCTCTCTGGCAGCATCCATTAATTCGTAACTCAATTTTAAATGCATATTTCTACCAGAACGTTTTCGAGATGACCCTAATAACCAACGAATAGCAATTACTTTTCCTTTTTTAGATCTTATTTCCATGGGAACTGGAAAAGTTGATCCACTTACACGTTTTGATTTTACTATCAATTTGGGAGTTACTTTTTGTATTGCTTGCCGTAGAATAATTAGTGGATTTTTATCTGTTTTTTGTCTTATTTTTTTTAGAGATTGATAAAGTATTCGATAAGCCAACGCTTTTTTTCCATGTTTAAGAATACGGTTAACGACCATGTTAACTAATCGATTATGGAAAATGGGATCAAATTTCACCATTTTTTTTTCTGCAGTACTTTGCCGTGACATGAGCGCTAAAAAGGTTTACAAAATTTTTTTCATAAAGGTTAATAATAAGTTATTTTGGCTTTTTAACTCCATATTGTAGGGTGGATCTCTAGAGGTCTGAAAGATCTCCCTCCAAACCGTACATACGACTTTCGTCGAATACGGCTTTCCACATTTTTTTATTTGCATATATAAATAGGAAATCTATTTCTTTTGCATAGAATTATGTTTACTCATTCTCAATTGAGTATCCGTTTCCTTTCTTTTGTCATTGATTAGAAATCTTGTATTTTCTATATCTATACGATTAAGTCCTTAGGTTAAAAATAAAATATCGTATTTAAAAGAAAAGGTGTTTCAAATCATTGCTATTTGACTCGAACCTGTTCTGAAAAGGTCAAGACATTTTTAATTTTTTGTTGACACACACAACGTAAGGAAAAACTAAAAACTTATTAAATGAATTCAATATTGAACCTTAGACATATTTATGTAATAGTTCGAAATTTACTTAAAAAAAAAGTAATAAATTTCGTTTGTTTTAGCCTGCTCTAGTCCCCTTACAAAACGTTCGTTATTAGGTTAGCTATATACTTTACATGTTTTTAGCAATTGACATGATATCATCATAAAATGATGCAAATATTAGATAAGAATATACAACGCACTAGAACGCCCTTGTTTACGATTTTTTACTGGAACAGTATCTAAGATTCCTCGAATTATGTGATATTTCACGCCGGGTAAATCTTTAACTCTTCCGCCTCTTACTAATACTACAGAATGTTCTTGTAAATTATGGTCAATACCAGGTATATAAGCAGTGATTTCATATTTAGAGGTTAATCGTACTCTAGCAACTTTACGTAAAGCAGAGTTGGGTTTTTTGGGGGTGATAGTGGAAAAGTTGACAGATAAGTTATCCTTACCGTCACTGTACAAAACCGTACATGAGAATTTAACCTCATACGGCTTCTCGTTCAATTTTTATTTTTAGATAAATTGGATTTTTATTTATTTTCGTTATTCGATTATTCCTATGTCCCAAAGGGTAATTTTTTATTTTTTGAGTTAGCTTTCGTGTTCTAATCAGACACGAATGAATAAAAATACATCTAATAATATGAAATTTTTGTGAATTTAATATCATTAACATGCTAATTTTTTATTTATATCTTGATATATCTCGATATTATGATTTCTTAAAATCACAAATTTTATTCTAAAATTGACGGGTTAATGTGAGCTTATCCGTGTAGTTATGCATTATTTAACTAGGAATCGATTTGATGAAATATTTTTACTTTTGTGCTTTGGTATGGATAGTATGATTGGGTTACGTTGTACAAGATAATTTCGATGACCTATATTAAAACGAGATAAATAGGACTATATGCGCCTAGCGGCTGTGTACGCGAATTGGAAATATAGCTTAATAAAGTAAGTCTACTAAAAAAAAGTTCTTTTCTTTTGTATTAGTTAATGATATATAAATCATTATATTAGTATTAGCATCAGTTATCTTTTTTGTTTGGATCGATATAAAAGTGCTAAATCAATAGGAAAAAGATTGTACCACGAGAGAGCAGAGGGTTCCACTTGTGTCAACTTGACAACCAAATAATTCTAATTTATATTGATCTGGATCAATAAAATAGATAACTTTTTTCCTACTAGGTGTAGGTGAAAGCATAGCTTAGTTATTCTTTTTTCCCTCTTTATGACCGAGGTCTTGAAAGAATGTAATGTATTGAATTTAAAAATTCTTTGGGAAGTTCTTACAATTTTACTTCCGAATGAGGTTAGGGAAGGGATATAACTCAGTAGTAGAGTGTCACCTTTATGTGGTGAAAGTCATCAGTTCAAACCTGATTATCCCTAACCTAATGTTGAATATCTCTTTTTTTCGTAATAAAAAGAGGCTAGGGGGTTGCCATAATAGAGTAAGGATGGCTATAATGATTAACTGGGCCCGAACTAAAAATTATGGGCCCAACTCAAGAAATACTTTATATTTAATTTAAGTAATAAATTCTACTTTTTTATATTTTTTATTATAAATTCTTTTTTAAAATTAATTTTTTAAATTAAAAGTAATAATATATATTAATTATATGACTTTTAATATACTTTACTTT